TAAAGGCCCTTCCCACACCGCCGAGCTTTCTTCAGAACCCCGACTTCGCATTCCGCTTGCCTTTATTATACGGTGGGGAGGCAGCGATAGCAATCCCCGCCTCCAAGGAAAGTATGAGGTACGCGGGGGAGGGGTCGCAGATGGGGAAAAGGCGAATTCCTTCGCGGTAGTAACAAGATTTCTGTCGAAATATCGATAGGATGGTGCTGCTTAAGCACCCTCCATGCAACACGCGGGGTTTCCTACTACTACTACTTCTTCTTCCTTGGCGGAATGAAATCAATCATCGCGAAGAGTCCCGCCGCTGCTGCGCATGGGAAGCCGCAATCGACGTTCACGCGGGATTGCAAGAAATCTCGTTCATTCGAAGAGGAGAAATGCATGTGTGAAGCAGGATGTGGTTATCCGCCCGCCATAAAGGGTAAATCATGTATCCCCCTCCCTACATGAACGGGAAACGATTCTGTCGAGGGCAACCCCCTCTTTCCTTGAGCGCCAAACCCGCGGCGCAGGCAAGACAGTTTCGGTTCAACCTACTGACCGATCAATTCTATCTCTCAAACCGTTGCTACTGCGGATCTCCCGCGACGCGAGGTTCTGGTGACGGATATAATTGATCTATGTCTTATCCTATCAATTGGATACGGAAATGATTGGGGAACGGAACCGTAAGAGGGACTGGTAAGAGCAACTATTCGTATTGTAGACGGATTCCGTTCCATCCCTTACTCAGGCCGAAACAAATGTCCACCCCCAAACGCCGGATGGGACATTCGTTTCGCAACACGATCGGATGGTTGGTGCTAGCTGCCTCTATGGAACCCCGTACACGTGATTTGAAACAAAGGAGTTTCCACGTCTCGTCACAGAGGACCCCGCGTTAAAATAGTACGTCGACCAGGAAGGTCACCAGGATCGACCCAGAAGAAGCCCAATAAAAAGCCTAGTTATGCAAACCAATCCACTTCCACCACGAAAGCCCCTCAATATCGTATTCGTTTGGAGGAGAAGCAGCGGTTGCGTCTCCATTATGGACTAACCGAACAACAATTACTTCGATACGTTCGTATCGCCAGGAGGGCAAAGGGTCCAACGGGCCAAGTATCATTACAATCACCTGAAACGCGTTCAGACAACATCGCTTCTCGATTGGGTATGGCTCCCACCGTTCCCGGGGCGAGGCAGTTAGTTACTCACAAGCATGTTTTAGTCAATGATCATGCGGTAAATACACCGAGCCATCGCCGCAAACCCACAGATGTTACTGCTGTTAAGCAACCGCCGGGGTGCCGAGGCGGCGCAGGGAATTCCCTTAATCGAATTGGGGAGCAAGAGGATTCAACTCCCCACCCACGTGCGAGATCAGCAGTTCAACTAATGGATCGTAAATGGATTGATCCGAATATAAACGAATTGCTAGTCGTGGAATATCATCCTCGCCAAGCCCAGTGAATCGAATATGTGTACGTGCTCGGCGGCGCGAAACGTTATCATGATGAATCGTATTTGTCCCGCTTCTCGCCCCGCCCGAACGATTCACCATCGCTCATTGATTGGGTATTGCGTCCGACAAGCGCCAGCAGGATCCATATTATGCTCCGCGTTACGCGTAGAAGCGGCACGCGCGGGTGAATGATCGGAGTTGCATTTTCCGCCGCATGGCAGCAGTGGTTCCGCCGGGTCCTGGCAAAGGGACGGGCGGCCTCTTCGTCGCGGGGGGCCAAATGACAATAAATAATAAGGGGAGATGCGGTTCGACCATCCGTATCAAAATCTCCCGCCGCGACTACCAATAGATGCTACATGCATGCGGGATACCCTGCCGAATCCTCTTGGTCCCGAGTTGGACAGAGATGGATTTGGGGGGGCCGCCCTCGTAGCTAGTAGGCAGAGGTTTGCATGGCGCCGCGATGCGCCCCTCCGGTGCCGCGCGGCAGACAAGACATTTTATAACATGTTTGTCCGTTGCTTAGCTATAATAACATTTGACAAGCGGAACCTGTCCCTCTTTAATACCGCTGATCATTGCGGAGTGGCAGTAGATACATCCGCCGGACCCCTCTGGCGAGCGCCCCGGCGTAGAAGCGGATGGAAGGGGAGATATGTTAGAACCACCCTTTCGTGCAGGGCATCGGGGAGGCATGCATCATCCCTTCTGTCTTGCCTCGAAAAGCTTTGTTGCTGCGGTCAATCGCGAACGGAAGGGATTTAGTGATATCGATGCGCTGCTAGTACACCTTCCTCTTCCAGCAACAGCAGCCAAGGGATTTCCTGCTAACTAACCCGAACGTAAGCCAATTCAATCGCCATGATATACGCTCGCTGCCGTGCACGAGACTGACTCCGCGGCTGATTCCTCTTCGCCGCCCCTTGACCAACGGGCGGATCGATGTGATTGTTTAATACCCATCGAATGATCCGGCGGGGCGGCCGGCTAGAGGGACGGATCCCCGGCAATCCCTAGGGTTACTAAGAGAGGTAATAAGGATTGTTCCAAAGATATATTACCTGCTCTCTCCGTCCCCAGGGGGGGGACACCGCTGGATCAATCGATGATCGACAAGTGAGATCACGGATCCTCCTCCGAGTTAACATGCAATTGGAATGTCTCGAAACCGTTTCCTCGGCCGGAAGGGGGGGGGGCGTGATATATCTAATGTTCGCGGTGTGCCGCACCGGAATGAACATCCGTCGGTCGACGGACCACCCATTATTCCTCCGGCCTCCCCTTACCCACCGGATCTCCCTCCTCCCCATCGATTGTCAATGGAGCTACCGCTGGATCCACTAGAAGGATCATAGCTTGCCACGCCCGGGTCCCGAAGGAACGATAATTTCATTGATAGGACCCCCACCGTTGTGGCGGATGTTTCATCGCGAGCAATTCCGATTGCTAGACGAGGGAGAGAAGCATCCACCTATCACAGAGATGGTGTGATCCGATTTTCGACTCCGATGCGGGGGGGGCGAGAGAGATAGATATCCGATTGCGCAGGACCTGCGCTTGGTGAAGGTGAGTTCGATCATTCGGATGAAACAAGTCCCTCCGTCGTGTATCCTCGATCGGTGCTGCCCTAGATATCCCCGCGCCCGAATTACGGCGACGTCAACAAGCAAGGGATAGAAAGCCACGACGAGTGAAGGGGAAGGAGTAGCTTCTCCGAAGCTCCCCGCCCCTCCACGGACGGGTGCGCATGAAGGGAAAGGGGAGGAACACCACATGCGAGAAGTCGACAGCACAAAGGCTTCGTTCGCGACAGTTCGTATGAATTATTACACCATGCTTGAGCCAATAACGAATGCACGGTCGGGACAGCAAGCCTCCATCCCGCTCGTGCTTTGGACGCCCGTATAACCATCGAAGATTGTCGAAGCGGTGAACCCTACGCGGTATTCCGAGGTGCCAGGGACGGAGGAATTGCCGGGATTCGCATTACCGACAGTGCAATAGATAATGAGATACTCACTTGATTCATAGGGATGACTTCTTGCAGGAGGGATGGCTGGAGATCCGTGATGTGGGGGCAGCAGCCCTTGCCGACGATCCGTGGTGCGTGGTGACATCGTCGGGACCTCAACAATGTCTTCACGAAACGAACCCGACGACCTATCACTGCTACGTGCTATGCAGCATACAGGGATGTTGCTTATTAATGAAGCCCCATGAGATGCCTGCTTCTTCCACCCCGAACGTTTCTTTCAAGGCAATGGAATTCCAAACCCCACGCGCCGGCACCCTAGTTACTAATTACGTACCGCAACGCGATGCGCGGCCTAATCGCGACGCATACCCCCCCTTCTTCGAAATACAAGTGGCGGGCAGGTACTTCCCACGCGTATTTCGTCGTAACCCTACCGTAGCGTCGCTTGACAATTTTATATGAAGCATGTGTCGCCATTACGCCCGTATTCCACCGGGTGCTGCCGCAGCGAAATTGGTATATATGTCAGTCAGTCAGTCAGTCGCTTCTAGGGGGCGGTGGGCCCATAAAAGGGGGTGCGGAGTGGGAAGAAGCATGATGAATCAACGCATATTAATCTTCGGGTTACCCCCGTTCCTTTTGGACCGGGTAACCCCCCGCCGGGGAAGGGAGCCGGTTGCCGCCCCATTCGTACTAATTATAATTCTATTGAATAGAGTTCCAGGGGCCGGCCCGTCTCGTTCCGGGACCGATGGTATAGGAGGTTCCGACCGCGGCATCCGGGGTTTTGGCGAAACAAATGTTGGCTTACATACCTTTTCCACCTCCTTTTCTAGTCACCGCTCTTCATCGGGGAGAGCCGCCGGTTTTGGGGAGGGATAGGAGCGCAGGCAGCTCGGGCTGGAGAGGCATGGTGGTTGCTTTTGCTTGTGTAACAGGATCCCTATCACATCGCCGGCCCTATCCCGGGCACTCACCATCAAGTGATCTATATGAGCCATCTACGTTTCCCCCACGGAGCCCCCGTTTGATTCATGCGGTTCTTATTCGTGGCCGTAACAGATTCGGCGCAATTATCGCGCCGGGCGCAATGCCGACTTACGGTCCCGCCGTTCTAAGCGCCGAGGGTACACAGCCACCGACCGTTTTAGTGCCTGCTTCACGGTCCTACCGGTTGCTGATGCATGTGAGTACGATGACGCTTAGCCATGCGGCTCTCCCACGCGGGTCTTTGCTCGCAACGGCTTTCCTAGTCACGGCTACCTCGACGGAGGGGCGCGCAAATGGTTTGGGCAACCTTGGTACCCCTGTCCGCTCCTTCGATAATGGAGGAAGGCGCGGCGATGAGGGCTTGCTGAGTAACCTCCTCCCGTTACCTGTAGGTTACCGCGAGAGACAATTGTCCCGGCGATTGGATTACTGGAGTTACCGAACCGTCAGTTTGGGCTTCCTCTTTTCGACTCCTGGCATCCCTCCCGGGGCAGTATGGGCCAATGAGGCACGGGGGTACCACCGGAATCGGGATCCCAAAGAAACTCGGGCTTCAATCACCCGGCTCGCATTCGCGATTCACCCGCATACTAGAATAACCAGGGGTTGGCAAGGCAAGGAATCAGCAGTTGTAGCTCCTCCCGGGTTCCCTATTACTCGGATTCGCTACTTAGGGGTAAATCCATCGGGAAGGGGTTCGCATAGTCACGGGTGGTTAGTCTGATGACGCATTTTTGTCGATGTAGTTAGTCTCGCCATTACTCGATCGGGCATGGTTCGACAGGTTCTGCCCCGGAAACAATCGCGATTTAAAGCCCTTTTCCCGCCGCGCGGGTACGGGTGGATCATCATGGAGATTGGCGTGGAGAAAGACGGATGTTTCCCCGCCGCCATCTACGACGATTCTTTGTCGTGGGTATACGGAAACGGATGATCAATTCATCGGGGGTTCGCTTTTCGCTCCAGGAACCCTGGGATCGACGAGTAAACCCCGCCCCGGCACGTGGACGGAACCGGGTTTGGGTAGAGGTGCCCGTTACAGGCAAAAGTGGACAGATTAAGATGAAAATGTCTCGTGATCCAGAATCGATACGTGACGCGCGCGAGAAATTATGGAGGAGCCACGCCACTATATCCGCCGTAGGGCATCATTCGACACGGCATGAGTAGCGGCGGGGTTGCTTACAACAACAGTCCACGTCAACAAAACGGTCATTTGGAAGTCGTGGAAACAATTTTGACTATCGACCGGTCGTCCCCGCCAAGCCGCTAGGTGCAGTAGATGCAGTTGGGAGGCCGCTAAACGTTACGTTATGGGCGCTCCGGACATGGAAAGACCGACGACCACCTCCCAGGCGGGGAAAGGGGCTCGCATTCCATCGCAGCGAAGGGCACAGCACCAGTCGACCCACGAGAAATCATTCGTAGACGGGCTCCTTCGAGACCTATCTCTATTACTACGGGACTATTCCAATGGCGAGACCTACTACCGTACCCTCGGCGAATAATCGATTCTTCCTTCTATACTAAGCCGATTTGGGGGTCCCGGAGACGCGCGAATAATCTGAACCGATCCTGTCACTGCCGATCTAGGGGCGAATGCGGGGTGGTGAATGCGAAGCGATTATCATCCCGTATCAATCCTGATTAACTCGCCCGCCTTCGACGGTACTCCAAGCGCGAGCGCGCTTGTACCGCTGTAATATGCCCCTCCACGAGTGAGTATCCGGCCGGTTGCGCGAAGAGTTATTTTGCGGCGCGGGCTGCGGGAGGATTTGGATATGAAACCATCATTTCCGGCGCGGGACAGGGGTCTAACGGCAGCCAGAACCCAACGGGAATCCGCCGTTGCTGGCTCGCTGGGCGTGTAAGGACCCGCGCCGGTAGCACCCGCCAATAGAAATACGGGACCCCGCGGAGGTGCACGAAACAGATTTCGTAGCTGCATATGGGTGCGTGAGCCGGCCGGGCCGGAATGGGTTCCTATCCATTCGCCGTGCCTGTGGGGAGAACCAGTGTCTCGATAGGCAAGTAATCCTAACTGGCCGGTACACACCGCTAGTAGAACCGGCCGGGGGGGTGGAAGGACCTCCAGGCAGCAAGCCGAGCTGCTGGAATAGCTGATATAGCAACAAATTCTGCCGGTGGAATAAGGCCAGGCATAGGGGATCTGTCATCGATTTCTGGTCTTCGGTGGAAGTCGGAAGGGAGATTGATACAGCTATAATCCTACTTCGATTGACCGAACGGGCTACTGGGCCCGAAGCGGTAGCGAAGCGTGTGATGAGTTATCGAAGAGAACTCTGGCAAACAAATCCCCAGGGTGTACCGGCAAGCAATTCTGTTCCCTATGCGACGGAGGTAGCAGCGGAATCGGGCCCGTGGCGGGGACTGGCAAAACGATTATTGGCCAGCAGAGACACTACTCTACTCGTCATGGGGGTAGAAGGAGCTTCTTTCAGAGGGTGGTTGGTCGAGAGGCGAGCGGAGTTCCCCTTAATGAAATAAGCATGGATCGGAGGGGGTAGGCTAAACCCCCCGTCGTGATCCGGGAAAAACCCGCCGCGATTCGTTCGTTATACTAATTTACTGCGGCCGGTTCTTGTTGATCGGTAAGCTGAGCCCATACTTCGAGTTGTTTCGGATCCCGGATAAACGCGTGCACTCGAAGGATCCGTCGGACAAGCAGATTCACACCTTTTACACCCCACGCGATCCTCCGTTCTGGGAGCGGGGGCAATTTGGTTAGCCTTACATCCATTCCGAGGTACCGTTTCCAACGCATCTGTAGGACAAGCTCTTACGCATTGGGTGCGACCAATACATGTATCGTAAATCTTTGCTGGATGTGCCATTGGATCCTCCGACCAGGAATGTTTGGTGGAGCCGTCGGCCTTGGGTTCACTGGGCCTCAGCGCATCGCCGATGGCACTACTGTAATTGCACCGCGGAAGGGGATTCCGCTTCCTCCACTTCGGTGCAGTACCGATCGAAATCTGATGCGATGACCATCGGAACCGACCCCCCTTGCTTGCGAAGAGATTCATATCGATTTGATACCCATTCCGTAGATACGGATACCTAGCGATCCCAGTCACTAGCGGATAGATAGGCGACGGGCCCGGTCTAACCAAATCACGATTTGGTTAGACCGGCAATATGTATTGGAACGAAGGGATCCTGTCGGCTGCACGAATTTGTCTGCACTCGCGTCTGTATATGTACATAACTCAAGGGGGGCGACTGCGCGGGGAATGGATCCGTCACCGCCTCAACTAATTAGATGGATCGGTATAGATTGGTCCCGCACTGCGATGCGTAGCTGGGGCGATGGCTCAGCCAGTACCGCTGCTTCCGTACAGGCAGCTATAACGAATATTGAACCATTCCTTCCGTTAAGCGCCCGCATGATTATTACCCGAGGCGGCAGAATTCGCATTGACCACATTCAATATTAGCTTAAGACGCGCAGGTGCTTCAGCCGCGTTCCGACCCGTCATCCCGAGACCGACGCGAAACGAAGCGAAACGAGTGTGCGCTCGAGTGCGGTTCATGAACTTCTTGGAGGTATAAAAGCGTCTGCGCTTCGACATATGTGGTACGCAAATTATATTGGGTTTCACAATATCTGTCGCGAGGCAGACAAATGGTCGTCCGGGCGGTATCGCCGCAGCTCCTTCTTTGCCCGGTCAGCACCATTGCTGTGTACGGGAGGCACGAATTGGATCGAAATGCTCATTTAGCCCATCGGTTTCGCCGTCGATACGAGCAACAAATCTGTTTTATTGAACAACGACGGATGAGGGATAGTAGTCTCCCCGCTCGGACTAACTAAATAGGGTTTCTACGTCACGCTTGCGCGAAGTTGTGTTCTCGCGCAACAAGATTCAATCTTATCGCTCAAGCCGTTCTCTAACAACGTCGTTGGTGGGCCCCGGTAACAATCACGAGCAATTACGGGATCCGCTTAGAGCCGACCCGAGACAATTTGTGACATTGGCATCTCCAGTAAGGAGGTGGGCCCATGCCGCGATCATCGCCGGTCGACGCAACGACCCCCACTTGGTTCATAGAGACTCTCGTTGAAGGATATATGCAAACTCTCGACGTGGCAAATTGGCTTCCGTTGTTTGTATGAAACCAAGGTCTATTCATGCGACTTGGATCCTCTAGTCGGTAGCCGGGCCAAAGAATACTACTAACCATTTGAATCCCGCCCCCCCCCGTATTCCGGTACTGCATCGGCGGTTCTTTACTCCGTTGCTCATTATCTCCCGCGGCCCCTTCTTTGGACCCACCCCAACCCCCGCTTCGCGCTGAACGAAGTAACTCCAATACTCTCGGCTCTACGAGACGCCTCGGAAGCAGGGTATCGCCAATACGGGATGAATAGGAGGAAACGGCTCCGTCTACGTCGCCGAGGATCCTCATACGCGATACCGATTCATCATGATAGGCAGTGGAATCTAACATTCCTCGGAATCGATTCCGGAAGTTGGGCAAAATGCTTAGCATCTTGCGTGTCAAGAAACGGCCGTTCGCCCCCGCCGTGATATGATGACCCGAGTCTCTTGGCATTCCGTTCGTGCTATCCGTAAGGGCGGCGTGATAAAGAAGAGGTGAGGCTGTATCCCCTGACATGCTCTCATAGAGCGATTTTACGCGGATTCCCTTCTGGGTGTATTCGGTATTGGATCCGACGGAGACGGCATGCAGAATATTCATGGTGTCTCGCATCTTCCCTGTTCTAGCTGCTATTCGTCCGGAGCTTAAGTCCCATCGCCCCTCGATATGACTTTCCCGGGATTCCATTTCTACCCAATCATACGTACCCCTGCGACCGGCATGAGCGTACCTACCCGCGGAAGATACGTCTGGTTTGCACGCCGGATCTGGGTAACGCGTTGCTGGAGATTCGGGTATTTCCGAGATATGGGGCCGCTCATCGATATCTATATACATCCATGAGTGCGTACCGGGATCGAAGGGCGGGTTTTTTCGTTCATTCGTTTGGAATTTGAGGCTACTCCACCCATTACCACTAGCGGTCTGGTCTCGACCTTCTGAAGTATGATTATTCGATACGACCCCCCCCCGCATCTGCCGAGGCCCCCCAAATCCCCGCCGAGTGTCCGAATCCTGCAGTACAGCATCTAGATAACTCTGAAGCAGACGGTTACTTCTGTATAGCCCATTCATCCTTTCGGGCCGCCCCGCGTCCGCAGCGAGCTTGAAGTTCATCCCTTGACGAATTGTTTCGCTGGAGGTCATAGATTGTTCCTTGTCCGGGGAATCGTCGGAGCTGCGATTCCTCGTTCGTAGGTGCTCAACTCCAATCTTCCAGCCCCGCGGCGCGATTCTACACCATATCTCCGAGGGGACATTGTATCGTCGCAGGTCCCGTAGCCCTTCGTACCGACCTCCTTCCCCCCGGGCCCATGGTCCCTTACCAAGTACTCCTTGTTGCCCCCCAGGGACGGAACGGGCGGTACCCTCTCTCACGAGTGGATTCCTTTCCGAGTATCTGGGGCCTGTTGGACAAAAATTGCTTACTGTTGTGCCCAATCGCCATATTCCATTAAGTACGTATGCTTGGGATACGACTCCCACATTCCGACGATCGGGACCCACTTCGAGAGAATCTCCCCTAATCTCTCCAGTCGTCAGCAGGGGACCCCCGGCCCTCATAGATGGATCTTTCTCGGTTCCCAGCGAAGATTCGCTTCGGCCAAGATGCATAATAGCATGACGAACCTCCAACAGGTACTTTGTCCATTTTGTCACTAATTGTATATCGAGCCGGATGGGAGGGAATCGGCGAGTGAATGCAGCAGCAGCCCTGAAGCCACTAATAAGCAAAATCCGCACGAAACGAGTCCTTATGCGAATCAGTCGCAAACACCTTCCGCGAACCCGAACGACTATTCGATACGTCGGGGTTGACCCTGTTCCGGAACCGTCGTCGGAATACCCTCGTTGATCCTTACCTATCGAACCAGAACGAACAACCCCTTCTGTGGCAAGTGAACTTGTGACCCGACAGCCCCCCCCAGCGTTCCCGCAGCAGGCTACCAGGCACTCCAATTCCTTAGTATCCATCTGAGCTCTATATTCAGATCGATCTGGGACTGCTACTGGACAATAATCCCGTTCGGGCATGGGTCCGGTCGAAAAATCGTTAATCTCGCCGTCGAGCCTAACAAGAAGGTGTCTTTCACACCGCCGGCTGCTCGGTCCAGTACCGGCGGGTACACGATCGTTTTTAGTAGGCTCCGTACTGGCATTCAGCTCTGGAAGACGGGACCCGCTATAAGTATTTGAATCCCCGGCAGGTCGGGAAGTAAGGTTACCATTACGAATTTTTCGCATCCACGGAGTGTCTCCCCACTTCCCTACCAGTTTCAGGAGGAGGAGCCTCCAAAAATGGGGTCGTTTGATTCGATCACCGGAGGGTGACTCTGTTAGGTACCCCAATACTGTCAAATGACCAAATTCCATTTCTTTGCCGGCTGAGCCATTGCCACCATACGAACTTGTCCCATAGCTCAATACAGATTTGCTCGTTTTGCTCCGGGTTTCGGTGGGACTAATCTTCATCCTGTCACCCAGCAGCCCCGACTGCCTAGGAGTGAAACCATGCCGATCCTTCAGGTAGAAGGGGTTCACGATCTTAATCTGGAAACCCTCCCTGTGCCACTGCTGCGGCAACCCTGTTGCCGAAACCCCGGCGGTACCGTCATAATTGCATCCCATACAAATCTCTTTATTCAATTCATTCCAGTCTTCCTTCCGTTCATCCGTCCGAGACACGATTAAGTAACAAGCATTCTTAAATATAATTAATATAGGTAGTACCACGTTTCTCCTGAGGTACAATTGGGCAATCAATAAACAGCCTCTGATCCAGTGGGCAGTCGCGGAATCCCATCTCTTTGCCGCCGCGGTACGATTAGCTGCAGCCGTTCCCGCGCGGGGAAGGAGGGGCTTCATTCTATTATCCTCTTCTCCTGTGAAACGACGCGGCAAAGTCGTTTTCGCATCAATGCCCGGCGCGGATAGCGGGGCGAGGTTATCAATCGTTCTCAGGAAGAAGGGGGGATGCGTTCGGAACTGTAGCGATTCCCATACCAAGGTTTTACGTCTCCGGGCACGCATCGATCCCGTTATCGGATTACGTCGATAGTCCGGTTGCGGCACGGGCCGTTTCATCACTTTGTAAACCCCTGTTCGATCATTGACAGCGTAATCTGCATTCTTCACTTTCGCGGAGCGGATATCATCATTATTCGACGAGCCTGCGGACAGAGGGTCACTTACTAGTTTTGGGATCCAGCGAGGCTTTCGCTTCAAAACGTACGGGAGCCGGACCATGCGGCTGCGCGGTACCTCCGTAATTGGGGAGAAATAAGAATTTCTTTTAGTAACGTCGGCGAGTAGTAATGAGCGTTCCCGGTGGTGATTACCAGTAGTATCCCGTTTCCCTCCGATAACCGCACCAGTCGAGTTGTGACGAAAAGAGTTGGATGCAATCTGGCGGTTGGATCCGCGGGCGAAGAGCCGGGTTGATCTAGGTCCCGCGATTCTTCCGCGTAATCCATTGCTAATAAAAGTATCATGAACTTTTGCAGAAACGCTCTTTCTACAATCGGACAGTCCATTATCGCCGTCTATCACCTTTACCAGAGAGTACCCCTCGCTTAGGGCCTCCGTTCTATTCGTCAATTCATCACTCAAATTAGACTCTTTCCGTATACTGGCGGCCCCAACAACCCATTCTTTGCGAAGGGGGTCCCCGTGTGTCGCTAGGGGGATACCTAACAGCGACAGATTCGTAAATCTGTCCAAATTTTCATCGAAGATTGACAAACCCGGTGAGGATGACAAAGATAGTATTCGTTTCCCGGCGGGACCCGCGCTCGCGTGAAAGTAATATTGAGATAATTCCTTTCTTACGGGACTCGTCGTATCGTAACAGTCTTTTACGTATCGGAAAGGCCGGACGCCCTTTTGGTAATCAAATGCACTAGCGGGCCATGCATTAAGCCACGAGAATTCCCGGCGGGCGCCTCCATCTGATCTGGACTCGTAACGTGGTTCCTGAAAGGGAACAGGTACCGGGGCCCGGCCGAGGTACAATGAGCAAGAGGCTATGACAATGATACTAGGGATCCGGCAGACAATACTCATGCGGGCGGGCCTCGCCAGTTCGTGGGAGCCATCATCCACCGGATCAATCTCAGGAACCGCCAGTTCAACCGAGCGTTCGAGCGGGATGGAACCGCCTGACCAGCCGCAAAAGCTACTTATCGCGGGTAGGAACTGATTGCTGTGACGAGGGGCGGAAAGTTTTGCCGGTCTCGCAAGCGCAGGACTCGACGCAGTAATGTGGTGAAATAGTGAAAGAATAATAATATCCAATAACGCACTTCGACGAACCCAAATTTTGGCATCCCCCGAAGCAACCGTGTGTGGGCCAATCGGGGCACGGAGTTTCGTCGTGTGAAGCCTCATGCCCACCCGTCGGCGCAGGGGACGGTACCAGTATAACAAAATGCACGGTAGAACCAGCAGGGTTACGGCATGCGGTTTAACTAAAACGACGTAGAGGTGCGGGGGGTACATTGACGAAATGATAACCAATGGGCCCATGACCAAGCCGCTTGCGACCGATCTGGCGCTGATAACCCCCTTACTCAGAAGGGAGGCTCTCACTGACGGCGCGCGGGAAAGGCTTGTAGGTAATGCTGCAACGGATCCACAGTATGACCCGAGTAAAATCAGCGAGCTTGACGAACGTATCCACGACGATAATGAAATCTCTAGCGCGCAGAGGCGCGAAGCCCATTTTTGCGTAATTAAATTGCTTTCTCGAGGGAGGGGGGGGGGGTGGATGGAGGAAATGGGGTATGATAGACTTTCTCGTCTCGTATCCGCAGTTCGGGAATTTTGGTATAAATGAAACCCGTTCGCGTCCGTACCGTAGAATGTTCGAGGGGATTGCATTCATGATCGGATTTACCAATCCCTGCATTACAAGCGTCACGATCTCATTACTTTATTCAGAATGATACTGGCCCCGCCGATCTGCGGTTATTCTCTCATCGCCATCATGAATAAATGCGTTATTCCTTGTCGTTGGGCGGCTATCTGGCAGGCAATAGTCATCCCCCATTACTGCATCGGGTTGTTGTCCCCCTTTACTAAATTGGCGGCCCATCCGGAATCTCCTGGGTCGTTGCGCCGCAACGACCGGGTTACTGATTGAAGAACACCTCTCGCATTGGTGAATCCGTGTATTTGGGCGAAGGTGGACTCAACCGACCGTTTGGTATCAATCCCTCTTGCTTCCGACGGATTAGCATTAGCCATTCCAGTGATAGCTAAATCGGGTCGTGACTCACGCATACGTTGTATTTGATCATAATTATCAGGTTTCTCCACGATCCGTGGCACGGGTATACGTACGTCTTTACACGTATCTCTCGAGGGTGCCGGTTCAGCAGCTTGGTGTCGCTTATCCATATATGGAATACCGATTTCATAAACGACCGTTCCACGTCTGATGGGAGATCGTGCTAGAGATACTTCTAACGGGTTGTCCCCCGCGAAGAATACGGGTTTTCCGCGTACCGAATCGAGGTAATCCTTCGAGCCCTCCCGCACCTGCCTTTCCCTCTCTTTCGAGCCCTGGGTCCGAACGCCGGACGCCGGACAAATCTTTTCAATCCAAGCACGTGTTCCGTCGGGACCTGTAGGGGAGGGTGCTCCGATTAGTCTACGCTTCCGGCGCCGCATTGGAGTTGTCGCTGTACGACTCGGGAATGGATTGGCGCCACAAACATAAACCCCAGCGCCTAGAGGTGGGAGCGCAGTATAGCTCTGAGCGGGTAACCAGCCCCATACTCGAACAGATTGACGTTTCGGTTCCGGATTCGATTGAGGAGCAACCGTGGGGGGTAATGATCCGAGGGGAACCGGTGGGGGATTCGTTTCTCTATTGGCGGACGGAACCGTAACGGGTTCCGAGGGTTCTGCTCCTTGGGAAGGGGGGGATTGCAGCGGCTGATCCCGTTTATCAACCAAATCCCGCTCCGCGCAACGGTGCGCCGTGGCAGCCGATGCAGTATCTTCTCCTTGCGCAAAGGCATGATCCGGTCCATTCGCCCTCGCTACCACGATCGGTACCCCGATCTCGCTCTCCGGTTTCGGCGCCATGCCCTCCAAATCCATTTTGATCACCTCTGTGGTGCGGGTGCCAGTCCGTGCGGTGGCACTGGGATCCCTATTTCCTATTACTCGAGGACAAGGTCTCTTCGACTCTCCATAATCATTCGGCTTAGCTGGAGTATCTCCTTCCTCTGGTTCCGCCATTGCATAACGGGGTTCCGCGGGAACCGTGGCTCCGGGGGCATTTTGCAGAAAGTAACCACAGGTCTTCGTACCGACCACTAGAGAAGGGCTATCCTCAATTTTTTGGTATGACCGGGCCACGCGGCTGATGGGGCGGGAAGTATGGTAATTACCCGTCTCGCGTTCAAAAGTCGGGGTTTCAAATCTTTTCATCATCGGCGTCGTAATAGGGGTCTCCTCGTTTATTTACAGGCGGAGCCGTACGTATCTCGAATCATTTTTGCGGAGTCGAGCAAATTCTCTTGATCGTTCCTTCCTCCCTCACTTCTGATAGGAGTTGAGTAGAAATCGGAAGGTGAACCAGATGATTCTCGATCGGGAACTTCCTTTGGCACGATCCCCTCTGGTTGGGACAGAGCCTGATCTGCAGTATCGAGGTGGTAATCACGAACGTAGTTAAGATGAGGTTGAGATTCGACCGTCTCGGATAATGTTTTACCCCTCGCTCTAGGAACTCGAACGTGCTCGATTAGAGGTGATGCTTCCGGTACGGGCGTTGGACGAGCTTCTACATACTTATCGATCAAATCTCTTTTCGAAGTACGATTCCCTACCGAACCAGCCGATCGAAGTGGGTGCATACGGGCTTTCTCCCTTACGGAGGCAGCAATACGATTAGTTGCGGATGATGCATCGGATCCGTTATCCGTTGTTGCAATGCGATGATCTGCATAATTCGGTGGGGAGGCAAGACCCCCGCGAACTGCGTCGCCCGGTGCATCGGGCGGAATGGTATCGTATTCGTGAAGAGCGTTCGACTCTTTCGGCGATTTGGCGGTCTCTCCCACTGCGTATCCCCCGCATCCAGCCCCCGCGGGTGGTCCTCCTGCCTCCGCGCGACCGACTCCTCCGTAACCCTCGTGAATTACATCTTCGGGCCGAGCATCCTCATAATGATAATCTTTGGATTGCAAGGTATCTGTAATAGTGGGTGTTGGGGGTCCTGTTGGGGTGGAAGTACTGTCGTGTTTGGGGTCGCACCCGGTTTGTGAAACTCGTTTGCCACGTCTTGCCGGAGCAATTGGAGTGTTACGACTTGTGGTTGGTTTACCGGTTCCGCCCTTGCCGTGAACCGCTGTTTTCGTGCTAGGATTACCCTATCGTTTATAGGGATCCCGAATACTCTTCCCCCTCAGCCAGCTTAGTCAATCAGTCAAATCTGCCTCTCCGTCTGGTGGTTTTTCGCAACGTATTCATGGACTATGATAACGTATTACGACGATTCGTCCCAATTGCGACGCGCTCTTCGGCTTCCAGTTATCTTTTGGAGCGAGTGAAGAGGAAAGGGGGTTCGCAAAGCATAATTTCTCGTGGCGATCGAGAAATGAATTACTGATTCGAGAGCAACGCGGGGCATAAATCGAGTGTACTAAGTAAGCCGGCGGGCCGCCTCATCCGCGGGTTGGGGAGTCAGGCTTTCACATAGCGGGGTCAGCCATTCCTTTCCTTCGTTTTGCCGGGAACGGTAATTACGGGGAATGTACTTAGTCATTGCTATCATAGCGTTCACGCCGTTCATGCGCCCGCGGATAATAACTTTTCCGCCGATCCACATCACCACTCGTCCGCGCGTCAAGTCCTGCTTCTTTTCGTAACGGCGAGCGCTTGGCAGGTATCCTCGGTTACTGACGTTGCGCCTGTGCTTACTACGCCTTGAAATCTGAACGGATTTCTTTCACCCAGCGGAACTGAGCGAAGCGGCTTACTATTTAACTTATCGATTCGATGCAACGCAGCACTTTTGCAGAATGGATATGCCAGCAGGTCGTTTGCTAACGGAGCCGCGCGGAGTTTGGCAAAAGAGTTGCCTGCTGCCTCATCATTACGTGTGTACCCACTACTCGTTGATCTGTAAGCTGGGGGGGCCCGCCGGTTCGTTAAACCATTTGGAGTGGTCATCAGTACGATTGGGTCGAAAGTTGCTACCTAATCGGCGCTAAGAGGTTCCATCGGATTCACCAATAGAGCTACGGAACCACTCTCGATACCGTTCTCACACCCGGAACCGCGGTTGATTAGACCGACCATTCCAATGCTCCTCGCCGCGCGAGGTCCCAACTAGCAATCGTAGTAGCAGAAGTACAAACTTCAATGAAAGCAGATATGCTCGATTTGTGGAAGCTCGCGCATGATAAGCGGGAAACTGTTTTGGCATCAGAGACGAAAGGTACTGGGGCTAGCATGTAATAGGATGGGAATCTGGAGCTAGGCCTGGGTGCCCACAGATTCCATACCCGATTCGTAACTACCGAGAAACTTTGGCCCCTCGCTGGTGGGTGCAGCGGTGCTGCCGAGTGATCTACTAGAAGAATGGGATTAACTAGTAGTGGGGATGGCAGAAAGGGATCGTGCTCGAGGATTGAAGGCGAAAATATACTCTCGTCGAAATTTCAACAAATGGATTTGGGCACAAAAGCATTCGCTTTATATAATGAGGAATGAGGGCCCCGCCCATTCCTCCGACACGTATGTAATTGAGGGCGCCGCCCTAATTCGTCACTTACCGCACCGGGTTCGATTCCCTATCAGTCCCTAATTGATGAGCAGCCGTATCGAAGCGAACGATCGATCGATCATTTCCATCAATGGGAGGCGGCCCTACCCGGTCCGAGAGAGGCGGGGGAATTCGCGCCCCGTCGGTCGCTATCGGTTATTCCGTGGTTTAACGGGTGGTAAACAGATGCTAAAATCGATCCCATGTCGTATCGAGTTCGGTAAATGGGGATAAATGGGTACGGGTCCGAGCCGCAGGAATTACAGGTAATGAAACGAATCGGTTATGCCGCCCCCGTAATCAAACTGCATTATTTGAACGTCGAGAGCCCGAGAAAGGAGGGATGCTTTCTCGTGTCAGCGGAACTCGGTCGAAGGAAAAGAAGCCGAATTCGAGCCTGCTGCCCTTGCCGTCGTCTGCGCAATTTCGGTTAGTTAGATGGTAGCGCGAAGCACCCGAAACGGATCGTCGAGCAGCCCGAAAATACCCCCGAAGAGTTTGTCGTGTCGACGCGGACGGCTGGTTGAACGCTTCGGCGTTTACTGGCTAACAAAGAGCGTCCATTGTTTGAATGTAAATGCAGCACCCCGTACACCTGCCCCGGAGGGGGGAGGGAGTAAGGGCAAGGCCTATGGTGATACACGGGAATGGAATGTCTCTAGACCCATTCACCATGCCTCCGTTCCCGTAATGCCCAGTAACGATTAGTCGACACAACCAAAAATTATATTGAATCGACTCGGCGAGGCCCGCGTACGCAAAAAGACCGGGATACCCGCCGATAGATGTTACGTCATTGCCTCCCAACCCCAAAGGTGACGGGTACTTGCTTGTACCTGGAATCACCGCCACCCCTCTCCAGACCGAACGAATCGAAGGATGGACAAGTGTCGCTTGGCACCAGCATACGTAGTGCGAGCGAAGTGCCGGACTACGGTCTTTCCCACCAGAGATTCCACATTACCATACGCATTTCGTCGGGTACAGTACAGTACACTACAATACAGTACACTACAAGTACCTTCGAAGATGCAAGCAGACCCCCCGCCGGTGATGGAGCAGTAGTCATGACATATGGTACAGATAATAGAATAACCTACTCAAATGAAAGCCCGACCGACGGCCGGGGGGGGGGTATCACTTCCATCATGCAGCGAAGGTTATTGGTTCGGACTTGGTTGTAGTAAGGTAAAACCCCGTCCATCTCGGGGGAACTGGAAAAGTCTCAGTATGAATATCTCATCCCTCTAGCGAGCCCTTCCATGCCCTGCGGAACCACTCATTACTGGGACCCTACGGTCTGCTCGGGAGCAAGAGTAGTGACCGCGTCTAGTCGTGCCTTAGCCCGTTTGGGTGCTGAATCAGCCTCGATAGTCTGTTTCCCCCCCCTGGCTTGATCTAACTCAGTCCGAGCTCCTAGATAAGCTTCCCGAGCCTGCCGGGGATCAATATCTGTGGCTTTATCCGCTTCATTCGCTAACACAGTTGTTCGATTCCCGTCCACCGCAGCAAAACCGCCCATCGACGCCAGAATGGACCATTGCCTATCGGTACGTATCTTCAGTATCCCTATGTCTGGGGCTGCAAGAGGTGGAGCGTGATTGGATAATGTACCAATTTGACCGCTGCTGGTGGATAGAATAACCTCTTGAACCTCTTCCAGGTCCCAAACAACTTGGTTGGGGGTCATTACGCGAAGGGTTGAAGTCGTTTATTCAGATCTCCACTCACGAAACCATTGCAGCCTTCGCGGTTGCTTCATCGATATTACCTATCAAATAGAAAGACTGCTCGGGGAGACTATCTAGTTCTCCGGAAAGGACCATTCGAAAACCCTCGATCGTTTCTGTAAGAGTGACATATTTCCCAGGGGAACCAGTAAACACCTCTGCCACGAAAAAGGGTTGCGATAAAAAACGTTCTATCTTTCGTGCCCGCGCCACAAGCAAACGATCTTCCTCCGATAATTCGTCGAGTCCAGGAATAGCTATAATGTCTTGAAGTTCCTTGTAACGTTGCAAAGTTTGCTTAACTCCTTGTGCGGTTCTGTAGTGCTGCTCGCCCACAATCCAGGGTTGAGGCATTGTAGAAGTTGAATCTAAGGGATCCACTGCTGGATAGATACCCTTGGCGGCCAATCCCCTGGAGAGCACGGTGGTAGCATCTAAATGTGCGAATGTTGTGGCAGGAGCAGGGTCGGTTAAATCGTCTGCGGGTACATAGACCGCTTGAATGGAGGTGATAGATCCCTCCCTTGTGGAAGTGATTCTTTCTTGCAAAGAGCCCATTTCTGTGCCAAGCGTCGGCTGGTAGCCCACAGCGGAAGGCATTCTACCTGGTAAAGCGGAGACTTCAGATCCCGCCTGAACGAATCGAAAAATATTGTCAATGAATAGGAGTACGTCTTGCTTATTATAATCCCTGAAATATTCGGCCATGGTTGAGGCGGTTAAACCAACTCTCATACGAGCTCCCGGTGGTTCGTTCGTTTGACCGTAGACCAAAGCCACTTTTGATTCGGAAATATTCTGCTCATTAATCACCTTCGATTCTTTCATTTCCATGTAAAGGTCGTTTCCTTCGCGGGTACGCTCCCCCACCCCGCCGGATACAGAAACGCCCCCATGGGCCTTGGCAATGTTATTAATCAATTCCATGGTTAGTACTGTTTTTCCTACCCCGGCTCCCCCAAACGATCCAATCTTTCCTCCACGGCGATAGGGGGCTAACAGATCTACCACCTTAATTCCTGTCTCGAAGATCGATAGTTTGGTATCCGATTGCGTAGAGGCTGGAGCGGTTCTATGGATGGGAGATTTCGTGCCGCCGGCACCCACGGGACCCAAATTATCGACGGGTTCCCCTAAAACATTGAAAATTCGTCCAGGAGTGGCTTCGCCGACCGGCACACTTAGGGGGGCTCCCGTATCGATAACTTTCATTCCCCTAGTTAGGCCATCCGTCGCGCTCGTGGCTACAGCTCTCACCCCATTATTTCCCAAAGATTGTTGTACCTCGCAAGTGACATTGATTTCGTGACCTGCTGGGTTTCGGCCCGTGATCGTTAAGGGATTGTAGATGCTAGGCATCTCGTTCGGGGGGGGAGACACATCCAAGACTGGACCAATAATCTGGGTAGTACGTCCCACGTTCCCGGAGTGGGGAGCGGCCCCGGAAGCGAGAGCATTGATTCTCGTGGGATTCCAGTAATATCGGATTTTCCGCCCGCTGATTGTACTGATCAGGATCTTCGGTATCGGATCGTTCAATGAAGTGACACCCCAGCCCGCTCATACGTACTTGGTGTGGATCGATTTACTCCTCCGTCCGGTTCCGCCCCCGCGGGCATAACAGGGCGGGCATAACAGGATTTACCTTCGCGAAACAGCTTCCCGCGCCGTCGTAGTGGACGATGTGTCTATAGGCTCGTACCGCGTAGCACGCATTGGAACAAATTCCAATCGTATTCGTCGCCCGCTCTTGGTGCCCTACCCATTTGCACGGATATTCTATATCCTCCATTCATTCCTCGTCAATCGACTAATCTAGCGCTTAATAATGGGTTCCAGATCCATGCCAACGCGGAGGGCCAGTCAGCTAGCTGCGCGGCGGGGATTCGCCGTACGAGCTGCGGGCGTTACCCCGCCCGTCTCGCTCGGTGGGGAGTAATCGCGCCGCGATCGCGGCAAGATGATTACTTTCTTTCTCTCAACCGAGGCATATGGTTGGTTCGGGCGGCCCCCCCCCGGCGGGGGCAAGACCTCGGAGGGGTGATTCCACAGGTCCTAGGGGGTTGCGTGACGTATCGGGAACAAGATACAATGGTAGTGCCTTGCCGTCGGAACGGATCCCTCTGCCTGCTCCGCCAGCCGTGGAGATTGAGTACGACAAGTATTTTGTTGCCCGCGGCGATCGAATCATAGAACGTTTCGTCTGTCGAGCAGACCTCGTCATCCTTGCAAGAGTTATTGATCGAATTTCGGGGAGGAACCCACGTCACCGCAAACGGAAACCAAAGCAGGTGTTGGATTTAAGGCTGGCGTGAAGGATTATAGATTGACTCATTACACTCCCGATTACAAGACCAAAAACAGCGATATCCTGGCAGCGTTCCGAATGACTCCGCAACCCGGAGTGCCCGCCGAAGAGGCAGGAGCCGCAGTAGCTGCGGAATCCTCTACTGGCACATGGACCACCGTTTGGACCGACGGGCTTACCAATCTTGACCGTTATAAAGGTCGGTGCTACGATATCGAACCCGTCCCTGGGGAAAAAGATCAATACATTGCCTATGTAGCCTATCCTTTGGATTTGTTTGAGGAAGGTTCCGTTACCAACACGTTTACTTCCATTGTGGGTAATGTTTTTGGATTCAAGGCCTTACGAGCCCTGCGTTTGGAAGATCTGCGAATCCCCCCCGCTTATTCCAAAACCTTCGAGGGCCCGCCTCATGGTATCCAAGTCGAAAGGGATAAATCAAATAAATACGGCCGCCCCCTGCTGGGATGCACTATCAAACCCAAGTTAGGTTTATCTGCCAAAAACTATGGCAGAGCGTGCTATGAATGTCTTCGTGGTGGACTTGATTTCACCAAAGACGATGAAAACGTAAATTCCCAACCATTCATGCGTTGGCGGGACCGTTTCGTATTCGTAGCGGAAGCTCTTTATAAAGCTCAGGCCGAGACGGGCGAAATTAAGGGTCATTATCTGAATGCTACCGCGGGTACATGTGAAGAAATGATGAAAAGGGCAGAATTCGCTAGGGAATCGGGAGTGCCCATTATCATGCATGACTATCTGACAGGGGGTTTTACCGCGAATACTAGTCTGGCTCATTATTGTCGAGACAATGGTCTACTCTTACATATCCATCGCGCGACGCATGCTGTTATTGACAGGCAAAGGAATCACGGTATCCATTTCCGTGTACTGGCCAAAGCACTACGCATGTCTGGCGGGGATCACATCCACGCCGGTACCGTGGTGGGTAAGCTTGAGGGAGAGCGCCAAGTTACCTTAGGTTTCGTGGATCTGCTCCGGGATGATTATATTGAAAGGGATAGGAGTCGCGGTATCTATTTCACCCAAGACTGGGTCTCCATGCCCGGCGTGCTGCCCGTTGCCTCCGGAGGCATTCACGTTTGGCATATGCCCGCCTTGACCGAAATCCCTGGAGATGATTCTGTATCACAATTCGGCGGGGGAACCTTGGGTCACCCTTGGGGTAACGCGCCAGGTGCAGTAGCTAATCGAGTTGCTTTGGAGGCTTGTGTACAGGCCCGTAACGAAGGACGTGATCTCGCTACCGAGGGTAACGAGATTATTCGTGAAGCTAGTAAGTGGAGCCCTGAACCAGCTGCGGCTTGCGAGGTATGGAAAGAAATCAAATTTGAATCTGATACAGTTGACACTCCATAGAAGGTCCGCTTGAGGATACCCACCATTTCTTCCTAGTGGACTTCCCGGGTCATCTCGAGCGGGAACGGAGGGTGGTAGACAACGGAAAATCGTCTACCTTCTTCCCGCGTCCGGGGGTAGGGATAATGCGTCGCCCCCGTGCCGTAGCATTCACTAACACTAACAACGAATCGTTACTGCCTGGTCCGATCCGACCGAGGGAGCATGGATTCCTTGGTCCGGCGAAACGAGGCGGCTCGCGGTGGTTTGGCGGCCGAAGGCTCCTCGACGGGCTACTCGATAAAGGACGGTGGGATACAGACTCCTGCTTCCCCCCGGGAATGCGGAGCATGAGATGATGCTTCAACTCCAGTAGCTTTGAACGGAGACCTTGATTATGGTACGATTTCATTGGGAACGCTCCTCACACATGAAAAATACTGCCCGAACCGGCAGGATGGAGCGGCCGGTGGAGATACAGGATGAATTGCGTAGACAGGTGATCGACGCATGGGCTCTTCGTGCGATTCATCACGAATGAAATGCCTTATCTCCGCTCGGGCGGGGGAAAGGGCTATGCCCCGCCGGGCGAACCCCCCCGCCCCCCTCGGCTCGTCCCTATGAGACGGGGGAGCACGGCCGGTGCAGCGAGTACACCTAGTTGACCCTTTCAATAAAGAAGAGGGTGGTGGGTGGGTGGTCCGTCCGCATCTCCTAAAAGCAGGCCATCTCGCGAATAGGCGCAGAATCGAGAAATTAATTGGTGAAATACCTAGCGGGAGAACCGGGGGGGCAGCCCGTTATCAGGCAACCTCTTTCGCCGCCCGGCGAATAGGTGTTTCCGACCGAAAAGCCGATGCTTTAAGAGGGGGACTACGGAAGAAACACTCGTGAATACGCCGCCCTGGGTGGGACCCCAGGGGCGCGTTCGTAAGGAACGCAGGTGTCACTCGTGGATGAAAGGTACGGACGCAAACCTCCGACCGATCACATCATCTGGCACCCCATGAATGAGAACACCAAGATTGGCTAAGGGGCTCTCAAGTCCTATAACGAGGGTCCCAAATCAGCAAAATTGCGGCGTAGTCTTTCGATGGAGGCGCCGGCGCTGCCTGGCAGGGCGGCGGCATGATGGGTAATCCGGAAGGTATTCCCACAGGCGCTCGGAGCCGCAGATCCTCTATGTTATGGGCGATTAGCTCCTCGGGAAGCGAGCGAAAGGATCGATGGGTGGAGCGAAATCAATCTGCCATCAATCACCAAACGTTCCCCTGCTCCAAGAGCGCGTAAGAAGTGACTCCCTCGGTCGGGCCCGGCGGCGTAAGCGGCCCCTCATCATATTGCGCCGCGGATCCCTCGCTTGGGCGGGGCGAGTGTGAAACAGGTTACCATACTCAATGCCTGCGCATCCCATAATTAGTGAAGCCAATGCAAGTTTTGGCACGTCGGAAGACTCTACTTACCGTTAGACCCGGAACGTACTACGCCACGGCACTCGCGCGCGGGGGAGAGGGCAGTCGAACAAACATTGCGTCGTAAGCTAACGGTTCTCGAACGACCAAGTCTCGATCCGATCACGGGTTGCCCCGATTCGATTGTCCCTCGCCACTTTTTGAAGGTAAGCTTCGGGCGAAACGCCCGAAGCTTATGGTTCAACTCCATGTAGGGGACACAGAGGCCCCCCCCGGGTAGTGTCGCATTGGCTGCGTGCCTTCAGGCGATAATCACCCGCGGAGCTTCCACAGACGTTGCCGCTGATTCGATTACCACTACGAACGCGCAATTCGATCCTTCATCCGACGCCGTGCCGGCGGGTATTCGAATTGTTCGCTGCTGCCCCGCCTGCCCAACCCAATATGGTAACTCAAGTTATAATACTATTCTTTACACGGGAATGGGTCACCGCGCCGTCACAATTACATACTGATCCGAAGCAGGCGCCGAAACGACTTCAGAGGATTTGACTTCACGGATCAATAGGCGGAATAAGCGTCCCACGATTATGCACGTGCATGAATAGGGAACGAACGCTTCTCCACCCAAGCGGGAAAATCTTCGGGGAAATCTGGTCCGCGGCGGGAAGGGGTAATCACCCGGAATCCATGTCGATAAGCAAAGGCCTCTCTCTCGCCTGCCCCCGCTTCTCGCAAACGAGTATCCTCCTACCTGAGGTGATTCTTATATGACAGCCTCTCATCCACCCTCCGTATCCGTGCCTCCAGTGGGTCCGGTCTTCCCAGCAATCACGATGGCCTTATCGTTTATGTATATAGAAGAGGATGAGATCGCATAACATCTCGACGATCGTCGTGAACGGCCGGACCGTTGCGGTGAATGTGTCGTTTACCCGAGTCATCCCTATTCTCTGCCGCCCCCTCCAAAGAATGAAACCCCCTACCGCCAGATGTGTCGGCTCCTTGCTGTTGTACGAACGCACCGCATTGGAACGCCCCTTGAAGGAATTGTTCCCGCCGGTACAAGCTAATCACGACCGGTGGGTCCGATCGATACACGATTTTGCTGGTCGGTGATTCACTCGATCCGTATCCGTTTCGGACGAGCGGACGGTAGGAGCATTGTATCCCCTGCGTGCGGGTGCATGGAGTCAGCCCGCCGCCGATAATAGGGACGAGCGCGATTGAAGTAGGGTTTCCCCACCCGTGGTGGGTGATGCGGTTCCCACAGATCTCTCCGTAACGTGGGGGGGAAGGGCGGCTAGCGATTCCGGATTCTTTACATTCCATCCCATCGGATCCCATACTTTGGAGGCCCTGCTACGGATCAGCAATCCGAATGGCCTTGGGTAGAACCCACCGAAGGGTCTCGGAGAGCGGGTAATTTTTTTTGGGCTCGCGCAACCCCGCCAGGCGCGCTAGGGTTTCTCTTGGTCGGAATCCCTAGCTATCTCGGTAGGGATTTGGTACCGCTCCTTTCGCTACCATCTCAACCCATTCCCTTTGCTCCGCAAGGGATCGTAATGTGTTTCTATGGCATTTCGGGCTTGTCCTTTAGCTTCCACTTGTGGCGCACGATCCTGTGGGGCGTAGGTAGTGGCTGCGACAGGTACAACAAGCAAGAAGGAATGATTTCTTCACCGCGTTTGGGATTCCCGGGAAAGAATCGTCGGATTCATACTCGATTTCCTTTAGAATACGTACAGGTGATACGGATGGAGGTTCAAGAAGGTATCGATCCTCGCCGTGCCCCTCGCATGGGGGTGGGAAGCCAAAAGCAGAATGTTCTTTTGATCCGTGCTGGGGAGCACCCAACTCCGTGGGAAACGGAACGAAAAGCTGCTGAATTAGCTCGTCCCCCAGGCGTACCGATCGAAGGGCTCGACGGGGATAAGCCCCGCCGACAATAAATGGGTTGGCCACCGAGCCCCCGATTGAGCAGCCGATGGACGTTCAGTGACAGAAGTAATGACGAGCGAAGGACCGAGGGATCGGCTTAACAGAGAAATGGATATCACCTATTAAACCAACCGAAATCGTACCGGTAAGTGGCTCACCATTAGTATAGTAGGCTGTCAGGCGCCCCGGGGGCGCATGAAGTCGCCAGACAGATATCGTCGAATATCCATCAGTATTTGCCCCACGAAACACCGGTTCTGCACCCGGCGCGCTCCGGTGATCTGTCGTCGGCCCACACCGTACGCGGTTACGGGGGCAGGTAACTACTACTACTACTACTACTTTGCACCTGCACGTTGCGCGGTGCTCCGCCGGCTACGTCGAATCAGCATTTATTTATTAAGTACTTCAAATAGATCTGGATCAATATCGGCTTTGTGGCCGCCCGACTACGACCAACAAAGAGCTCCCGTATGGGACGACAAAAATAGGAAATTGGCTTGGGAGCCGGTCTCAATCAAATAGGACCAAGGCCCCTCCCGCCCAGCTGGGCGACTCCGCGTAAGCGCCCGCGGACAAGAAAGAGTATTCTGCCGCCCGCGACCGGTCTCGGAAACCTACATATGTGGTTTCCGCATCCGCAGCATCAACAGGTACTGCGCTCGATCTTACAACCCGTCGTGCCGTACGTAGGCCCGGAACGTGGGGCTGCTAGTCAAAGTCCAACAGCAGTCACTCCGCAGTCGTCGATTAGAAAAGCTACGTAAGCGCCGACTGGACGGCTTGACGATCCTCGCAGCCCCGCCTATCCCCTGCTTGACGGTGTCCTAGCGACCGGACCGGCGGGAATCGGTGATGGAGTAGCCATCGATCCTCCTGGCGGATGACCATCTATTCCTCCCGCAAGGGGGGGGGGCGGTCGAGCCCCGCCGAGTGGCTGCGGAGTAACGCCCTTGGCCAGATGGAATGGAGCACGGCCGGCGCGACTCGGTCGAAACGCGAAGTGCGGGGAAGAAAAAGGGGGGACGCTATACCTCGCGGGAATGCGCGATGTGGTGCTTGGATTATTCCATATCATATCCCCATATCCCGACGAGCGGATACCATCCATTCGTGGCGCGAGGAGGAATAGCCGTCGTGCCGGTAATAGGGACGTAACTCCGCAGGGGGCGAAGGATCCACCAGAGGTGTTTACGAATCGTATCTAGAATAACTGGAAGTGCCGGGGCGGGGGGATATCATGTATCTGTTTCTTATGCGCCGCGAGACTCGCGAATGTCATGCAAGAACGTATCTATGATTACTTCTCGAGGGGTCAGAAGGAGCCCCCCGCACCGGCGTGCCGCAAATGGGTTTATAAACAAACGGGTGCTTTCATTACATCACTCGGGCTCTCAAAAAATGATCGTACCCCGCCTTGGCGAGGGACTGGCTAAGGCAAGCTTTCCTTCGCCCGACGAGAGCGACAGCGAGGAAGTCGGGATGATAGACGAACGAATGGACGGGTGAACAAGTAAATGAGTAATACGTGCTGCTTGAAACGGGAATAGCGCACCCTCGACCGCGTGGAGAGGGCTGCCGGCGTCAACTCTGGATCAACTCGGGGTGGAGGTAGTATACTCTTCTCACCCAACCCCGCAACGAGCCTTATCATTGCGCTGCCAAAATTGCATAGTTGCGAGCATGCGGAGCCTCCCGTGCGCGACGGACTAGGGCATCCGCCCCGCGAAAATTGTTGAGACGAATCATCGGATCACGCCAAGTGAAGCTTACGCCGGCGTGAGGCTGGTGACTCGACCGATCTCGATCCTAGTAATAATGGGCACAATAATGGCTCAACCCTTTACCCCGAAACCACATCCGATCTCCGCGCAGCAAGGCTATGAAAACCCACGAGAGGCCACCGGGCGTATCGTATGTGCTAATTGTCACTCAGCAAAGAAACCCGTGGATATTGAGGTTCCGCAGTCTGTACCCCCGGATACCGCATCCGAAGCAGTCGTGAAAATACCTTACGACACGCGGATGAAGCAGGTACTGGCTAACGGTAAAAAAGGAGCTCTAAACGCAGGAGCCGTCCCCACTCCACCCGAGGGGTCTAAATTGGCCCCCCCCGAGCGTGTAACTCCCGAAATCCGGGAAAGAGTGGGTAATCTCTTCTCCCAGACTCATCGTCCCGATAAGAAAAATATTCTGGTGATAGGTCCTGTCCCTGGTGCGAAGCACAGTGAGATTGCGTCCCCCACCCCCCCACCGGACCCCGCCACTGAGGAAGGAGCTCACCTTTTGAAATACCCTATATACGTAGGCGGTAACAGGGGAAGGGGACAAATTCATCCCGACGGGAGCAAGAGCAACAATACAATTTACAACGCCTCAGTCGCAGGCAGAGCAAGCCAGATCTTGCGCAAAGATAAAGGTGGATATGAGACAACGACTGATGATACGCCGGATGGTCGTGCAGTAGTGGAAACCGTGCCGCCGGGACTAGAACTCATCGTTCCGGAGGGTGAATCAATTAAAGTTGATCAGCCATCAACCAGTAATCCTAATGTAGGTGGATCCGGTCAGGGAGACTCAGAAATAGCACTTCAGGATCCGTTACGCGTTCAAGGTCCTTTGTTATTTTCTGCATCGGTTACTCTGGCACAGACATTTCCAGTACCTAAGAAGAAACAGTCCGAAAAGGTCCAGTTGGCTGAGATGAACCCCCAGACTGGCTCGCACATCGAGCACGGGTCGCGGTGCCGAGTCGGCGAAAACGGCAGACAGACCAGTGGCGCGCCCTCGGTCCAGGGAGACATTATGCTGGGTCCTCTAAGAGAAACGCCAATTGGTGTCCCGAAAGTCTCTTTTCGAATCTCCGGAGAGGAAGATATGGTTTGGATCGACACATACAACCGACTCTATCGGGAGAGATTGCCGTTTCTGGGTCAGCACATGGATGATGAAATTGCGAATCAACCTATTCGTATTATGATGTATTTGAACGGGGAGAACCGGAGCCAGGATATCTATTTATATATAAATTCTCCCGGCGGGGCGGTACTAGCAGGAATATCCGTTTATGATACCACGCAATTCGTGGTACCGGACGTGCACACCATTTGCGTAGGATTGGCCGCTTCAATGGGATCCTTCATATTGACCGGGGGCGGAATTACCAAGCGTATAGCACTACCTCACGCCAGGGTTATGATTCATCAACCCGCTAGTTCCTTCTACGAGGGCCAAGCGGGGGAATGCCTAATGGAGGCGGAGGAAATATTGAAACTTCGCGATTGCATTACCAAGGTTTATGCACAGAAAACAGGGAAACCCCTATGGGTAGTTTCCGAGGATATGGAAAGGGATGTTTCTATGCCAGCCAAAGAAGCTAGGGTTTATGGCATTATTGATCTTGTAGTCATGGAGACTTCTCAACGCCTTGCGGTTAGTAACTAATAATCCCTCCCGATCACTGATGGGTCTGCTGTTGCTGAACCGGCGGGTCATTCGTTGCGGCTCTACCCCTAGCGCCCCGCCGCGTACAGATAGACGGCGAGTCGAAGAAGCGTATGGATCACGAATGCATGTCCCACGCGCGATGGATCTCGCCGCTGCCGGGCGAACCACAATTTCAATTACCATCCTTCCTACTACACCCGTTCCTCCCTACCATACTCGTACATCCTTACCATATTTGTACCGGCCCCTGCCGGTGCGACCGGAATTCCAGAGTGCCGTCTCGGCGGGCTGACCCCTTCTTGCATCGTACGAAACGGACCTGAATGAGTGTGCGGGACGAAGAAATAAATCCGGGATGATTCGCCTAGGCTGCGAACCCTTAGATTAGAGGCGCCGTCGCCTCTCACCCCACTTCTTCTAAACACCCTCATACCGATTCCGCCGCTAACTCGGTAGGACTGGATAAACTTCACTGCCAATTCGACGGACGGTACACTTCGATTAAGGTTAGCTAGAATCGGCGGTGGGCGGTGAATCCGCCCGCGTTCCGTTCCGAAGAACCGGGTTAGCTGCCTACGGTTTAGCAACCCATCATAATTGGGAGGTCGAGTAAAGCCAGTGGAGTTCGATATGAAATCCTTCATTGGCCCCCCCGACGCAACAGAGTATGTACCGGCCGCGTAGCAACTTGCTTGAATCCGGTCGTAGGGGCGCGCGGCGGAAAGAAAAAGAAAATGACTACAATACGTAGGAGATCCTGCCCCATTACCACGACGCGATATGGATCCGTCATCCACCGAAGATCGTTAAAGGGACGGAGGAATTCGCGGACCTTTCGTGGGGGAGCCGCGACGAGACGGCGTTTCCCCCTAAGAACCGCGCATCGGCGGATTATCAGTCCATTCGGCGAGGAATCAATATTTTGATTCATCCCTGGCAACCCCCGCACGTATGAACTATCGGGCGGGCAGCCATTTAGCTAGTCCCCGCGGAGATCACACGCCGTTACCACATAGAATCCTTGTCCGCCGATAAAAGCCTCATCTTTCGCGATACCTCCAATTTTCGATAATGGGTCCCACAGAGACTCGTGGTACAAGAGGTTTCAGCAGAGGCACTAGAAATCTACCGGGGGCAGCCAGTGAGCAGTTGATCGGCGCTTCAGCCTTCTTTCATCGACACCTCTCAGACGGGAATAAGCTCCGCGGGAAAGATTTCAGACGCCCGCAGTCCGTGCCAGTGCGGTACCCCGAGACGTACCCCCTGCGAAATCTATTCGGCATTTATCCGGAAACCGAGTTTCGTCGAATCGTGGAACGCTCGCGCGGATGGCTGTATCCGGAGGTATCGACAGCCACGCGGGGAGGTATCGTCGCGCGGTAGTGATAGATAATAAGGCCGAGCGCTCCCGCCGGTGATGCATTAATCTAGCTAGTGGAGCGAACCGCTTCGCCCGGGAAGGGTTCTGATGCATCGTTACCGCTCCATCCTCGTACCCCTTCCTACTTATTAATTAGCCGCGTTTACTCATAAGTAGAATCAATTAAATCTCGTTATTGGCGATAAGGAGTGGCGGGGCTAGAGGTCCCGCCCCACGGCGATAATTACGAAACGTTGTTTCGGGGCCGCCAACTTATTCTTATTTGCTTGGATAAGATAAGATCCTTCTGGATAAGATCTTTCCTCGTTTGCTGAGGAGCCTCCGCCGGAGCAAACTCATATTTCTGTAATCAACGGTTCCTTCTGATTCGCCAATCGACGGTAGCATGTGTAGGGGACTTGGGCTTGTTCGTAGCTCTCTCCGTAGGCTTCGTCCTATCAAATCTCTGCTGTTCTCTCGCCTCCTCGCAGGGGGGGTACGCCGGTGACGATCGGTATTTTCCCGATCCCGCTCCAATGGGTGCACCGCAACGATCCTTAAACTTCGAAACTATGTATTTCGAAGCACCCAAAGATATTTCGCCGGCACCGCTCCTGGCGCGCCTAGTACGTTCCGAAGCAATTCTCGCTCCTGCAGCGGTCCGCCCACGAGTAGGGGGCGCACGCAATTTTCATCACGGTACCGATAAGGAGTCGCAGCGGTAGGAAGTCGCGTCTTGAAATCATCTGTCTGCCGATGCCGCCGCGCTGCCACCTACCGATCCAATTCGGCGGGAACCGTACCATATTTGCAACCACATACAATGATCAAAAGGAGGATCTTGAATCCCCGCACCCCCCCCCCCCCACCCTACCCCCCTTCCATCGGCGGAACAGGCATATCAGGCTTCCCTATTCAGACCCGTGCATGATGATATTCGGGGGGTATTAAGAAGCCGGCCGATTCAATCGGAGCTATTGAAATTCTTAGGGGTTACCGGACGACCCGTGGGCTCGGGATGATTAGGATCCTTCGTCGGGCGGGGGGGGAGACTGGAGCATCCGGAAAGAAACGATTAGTCTCAATCGATAAACCAGCCAAGGATCCGAACCGCAACGTGGCTGGGACAGGCGCTGTGGGAGGATATGTTTTTACATCCTGCGTCGTAGGTTCCCCCCTTTCTGTCCGCCGTTCCCCAACCGATATATCGTTTCCCGACCGATTTGACGCGGGTATGAGAGATTTTAATTGAATCTCGGATTCGTGGAAAGAGGACCCAACAACCCCCCTTTCCATGCCAAACGGGGGGGCGCGAGAAATCTATATCGTGCAGTGCCGCGCAAGGGAATGGTGAGCGAAATCGGCGTAGGGGACCGAACCGGCGGCAGGCGGGGGGGTTTAGCGGATACCCGGCCTCGTGCATAGGTCGGAACTGCCTAAGCAATTCCCCATCCTACTCTGCTCTATCCTTTACGCGAGCCGGCGGTTCCTCCGGCCGGCGGTGCTGCCATCACCCCGCAGATCGGCGGTGGGGCAAGCAGAAGAAGTAAGATATAGTTCGCCCGGCGCGGCAAGACAACCCTCCCCCTTATTATGTCCGCTCTCTTCGGCTCGGCGGGGGGGGGTAAGAGTCGCCGGCCAATGATGACGCGAGAGAGCTTGCTTCGCTCTTCCAAACCCGACTTCTCGATTTTCGGCGAAGGGCTCCCCACGTCGTTCGGGCAGGTGAACTGCTCGCTGTTGGATCAGTCACGTCAGGCAGATTCGGTTTTTTGCGGATACTGTCGTGCGGGGAACCCCTATTCCTCCCTGTAATGCGCTGGAGCCGGTGCGGGACACGACAAGAAGACAAAGAAAGGTCTTGCTCCTCCCCGGGCGCGACGAGAGGAGGAATAGCGGTCGAAGCGCGTTAAAGCGGGGATCGATTTGGTATCGCGACTTCGATGGGGTATAATAGATATGGTGTGAGTGGTGGTTTCGGGCAAAAGACCGGCGAAAATGCGTAACGTGGCCCCGCGGCGCGGATTGAACGCAAGGCGTCACAGGTTCGAATTCCGTTCATCCATCATCGTCTCATCCCTGCCGCCGTCACGGGGGGTTCCCGATCCGCCGCGTTACCGGAGATCCAGTACTTACGGAATATCGACCGACCCGACGGGGGTCGAGACGGGGGCTTGGAGGCAGGAAGAAATTCACGAATTCCTCCTTACCGCGGATCCCCATCCTCCTACCCACACCGAGCGAACCAGGTAGGTGGCGCTCTTAGTTCAGTCCGGTAGAACGCAGGTCTCCAAAACCTGATGTCGTAGGTTCGAATCCTACAGAGCGCGCGGTAGCTTCGCAGTAACGAGATTATCCGACGGACGGAGTGGCGGATAATTAATTGGCGGTGTCTCCGCGGCGACCCTTGATTCATTGGCCTGTACCACAATCGCTGATAGAGAGGAACAAATTCGTATCTACCCACCCTGCCACCCACCTGGTAGGCGGAAAAGCGGGCGTAGCATCATGAACACCGCCGCCACTGCATCCCTTACCCAACCAAACCAATCATTGTTCACCACGACGATGTTGCGAATATGCAGTTATGGGTAGTCCAGCTAAAGTGATTGGAATCGGACCCGATACGGTTCCGGATAGTGAAGCTTCAACCGTTTTCCCCCGAGCCAACGGGGGTAGTATCTAACCCTTATAGTGCCCGAATATACTCCGAATTCCCGTGACTGTAGTGTATCCAGTTCCACTCACCGAGCAAGGACCCAAGAACCCTTCAGCTCAATACTTTGCTTGGGGGGGAGCGAATCCCCCTTCTTCAGCAGATTCGTTCGTACGATATTTTGTTCGGTCTCGAAGAATTTGTACCTTGCGAAGACTGATGGACGGAACCGAAGCTGAAGTTGGGGCAACCGAAGGAGGTCCCGAATGATCAAGTATAGTGGACGTAATGCAAGGACGGAGACGTTCGACAATGGTAACGGGTTTAGTATACACCTTCGTGAGGCGATTATCTAGGTACTTCCAGCGCCTTGCCGGGGAACAATCGATTACCGTTACCGCCGGCGGCCCGCCGTACGTCCCCTCAGCCATAATAATCGATCGTCGATATTGACCTATAAATGAGATACTTTCGGTACCGCAATTTTGACGACTCGTTGCTGCCGGCAACAGGCTATCCATCTGCACCTGCCAAATATAGATAGAAGATAGGCGTGGTGGCTGGGTAGGCACAGGCGGGTGGGGCGCAGAATATTATTATGTACGTGTGCCACGCCCTTCCCATAAGTGCGCCGCATGATGAGATATCGACATGCTTGCGGCGGTACACAACTATCCGTCCGAATCGACACGGCGGATGGATAGAGCAATCACTGCAATTCCGATACATTGGTAACTACGTCCGCTCCGGCCGGACTAGAAATTCCATGATGTCATAGTCGGTCGTCTACGCATCATCGCCACCTCACCACGACGCCGCCTGCACTACCTCCGGGCCCCGTTCCTCTCGTACTTACCTCCAAATCTCGACCCCCGCCTCTTCTATCCGAAACTGCGCCCCGGGAGGGGGGCGTGATGTTTCCCCCCGGGGGGGCAGCCTTACGCCCCGGTCTGAGCTGCCGCTGCTCCGTCGAGTAGTAGGCAGTACTTCTACACGTTATAGGCACAACTCCTGTATGCCGTCTGTGCCATAGACGACCCCTACGTGCTTATGCTACAGGCACGATGCATGCACGGTTACGCTACTTCTCGCGCGACGAATAGAACATTATCTCGTTGCGCCCCGGCTCGGTCACGGGCGAGAAAGAATATATTCACTTGCGATGTACGTTCAGGAGGAAGGGTATCCTGTAGGGATTCCGGTCGCGCGCGGCGGTGTGCGCCGCCGCCCCCCCCCCTTGTCGCTAGCTGCCGTTCGATCTACGCTACGGATCGCCTCTTCCGGCTGCCCGCCGACCAACCCTCGTGGCGCGCGAGTCTAGGAATAACTGGGGGGGGGGGTGAATGCATGGGGGGTGAATGCACTGGTTAATTACCTCCCGCACACGAGGTCATGCAGCAGCGGCACCGGTTAGTTAAAGCTAACTAGCCAATGCACGCTGCGAGGAAGGGCCATAATGGTGAGTAACGGGCGAGTATAATAAAGGGATCGACTCTTCCTCCTTCCGCGCCAGTGGGGTAATCAGAATACTATCCTCTTCGACCCGTTGCGGTGGTGCGGGTGGACCCGCCCGTCGCACCATTCATCGTATCCGCGTAGTGCCATTACGGTACGAAATATCGTGTTTCAACCCCATTCGGACTGTTCGCCCCGCTAGCACCACAATGTTGTGTAGAGGTGGTGTCGCATACCGTCTGGTCGCCGGAGCGATAGGCTCCGCCGCGCGATATGGAAAGAGAGATCGGGGCGGAACCATCAACCGCACCGTTTCATTCTATCTTGGCCCCCCCGACCGGTGCCGCCTCGTCGGAGGGAGCAACTCGTCTTGCCACGTCGAAGACACGTTGGCTATACTGATTTGGCGTGCTTAAGGAATACCCTCCGCGTAGGGTTGACAACTTAACGGGGTTTCAAGGAAATTTCGACCAGTGGACTATATTATTTCTTTCCCAGTCCCGCGGCGGAACCGACCCCACCCTTGCGCCTACAGGAAACATGTAACATGGGGCTAAGCCAACCACGTCTGGAAGCACGGGGGAACGCCCTTCCGCTGACATTATCACCAGTATTCGACACCGGGTGATCCACAGCATCACCATACCTTCTTCGTCTATCGCAGGTTGGTTATTCGTCAGTACGGGCTTGGCTTACGACGTGTTCGGGAGCCCCCGACCCAATGAGTATTCCACGGGGGACCGGCGAGACATTCCATTAATAACCGGGCGTTCCGACTCGTCGGGACAAATCGGCGAATTCACTGGATCCTCATGAGGGGGTACCAACGACTATAGATAGAACCCATCCGATCTTCACAGCCAGATGGCCAGCCATTCACGGACTAGCCGTACCTACGGTCTCCCCCCTAGGACCAATACCAGCAACGCAATTCATACAGCGGCGAATCTTACCCGGAGTGCGAAGCTACGACGCAACGGAATCCGAACGAACAGAGTGTGGAATTGAACCGTACTAGCCTTCACCGGGGACCGTTATTAATCTCCGTACCTGCTGTTCCATCCCCCAATCACTCCTTCAATCAATCGCGCCCGCCAAACAGTTAGTTCATTAGTCCGCGTGCCGTAAAGATCCGGGATTCCGATGATCGCCCGTAACCGTTCGTACCCAACCACGACCACCTGGTTAAGCGTGAAAGGAGGAAGTGGGATAGACGGCCAATACCACCGGAAGGATCCCCCTGTGGCTGATAGGCACTGTAGTTGGTACCCTTGTGATCGGTTCGGTAGGTATCTCCTTTTATGGTCCATACCCCGGGCCAGGGTCGTCTCTATGACAATGGGATACGGCGGACCCGCAGCTACATCGATCAATAGGCAGCGCCCGCCACGCGCACGTAGGGGGGGCTTTCTAGTTGAACAGCTGGCGAAACCTTATCAATTTCGCTTGGACTCCGAACAATGTGTGGAACCTGATTGTATGTCGACGGCCGCCTCCACGGCCCACTTCATGTCTCCCTAGTACGGGGTGCCGCGTTGCGGTATCGAGTTATCGGCTTCTATTCCCGATACAAGATGTTCAGTGGCGTAATGGGGGGGGTTAGCCCCGACGGGAAAGATGATCGCCCCCCCCCCTCCCCCGTCCGATAGGTCAGTCATGGCTCTATCTATCTGTCTATCTATATAGATATATACTGAAGCCGCTCGGCTACGAGAGGAGGGAGCGGTACCGGCCACTACAATCAGCCGAGCGACGTGCTTCCCGTGCCTGATGCACCGGGCAAAAACCCTCATTGCACGGGTAGGGCCGGACAGTAGGCTTGTTCTTCAAGACGACCCTGCGCGTTGCTTCCGTCGCCCCACCTGACTGGACGATCTATTAGCTATCCGGCCTTTCCAGCCGGCGGCACCGCCGCTGGTGGTTGTTCATCTTGACTGACCGGTCCATGGCGCACGCGTAGACGAGCTCAACACGACGGGAGCGCCCGCTGCACTGCAGCACCTCGACGCGCCAACAATGGCTTGTCCGCGGTTTCCGCCGACTCGGCACATCATTAACTACCAATTAAGCAAGTATCCGACTTTCCTTTCGGATCTGTCCCGTAATAATAGGTGCGATTGGTGATACCGGTACTCCTATTGCTACGTCGGATCAATGGGTGCTAAACTGTTTGTGCCCACCCGCAAGAGAGCGATAGGATTTGCTCGTTCGACGGTGGGAGGGGTCTAGGAAACCCCGCTGGATATCCCGGTTCCCTCGCGGGAACCGGCGGATAGAGATTGGTCCGCGGTATCCAATCCAATGTGAGAAAGTCACGCGGTGTCCACTTCTCGTCCGAGAAAGGGGTATATGCACGGGTTCGCCTCGGTACCGCGCCCATACCGTCGTATCAAATGATCCTGGCCGTTCGCTTTCCGTACACCCAATGCATACGGCGCTAGCTCCTGGTCGGGCTGGTCCGATGGCCCCGTATGAATCAGCTGTTTCCGATCCATCCGATCCTGCGCTCGATCCCATGTGGAGACAAGGCATGTCCGTTATACCTCTCATGACCCGCCCGGGAGTAACGAAACCGTGGAGTGGTTGGAGTATCGCAGGAGAAACTGTCACAAACGCGGGTATCTGGAGTTACGAAGGCGTGGCTACTGCGCATATTGTGTCACCTGGCTTGTTATTCCTAGCAGCTATCTGGCATCGGGTATATTGGGATCCGGAAACATCCAGTGACGAGCGTACGGGAACATTTGCTTCGGATCCGCCTAAGATTTCCGGGGTTCATCCATCCCCCTCAGGAGTACCCCGTTTCGGATTCGGAGCATTTCACGTAACGGGTTTACTCGGTCCTGGAATATGGGTGTCTGATCCCTATGGGCTGACCGGACGGGTAGAACCCGTGGCTCCGGCATGGGGAGCCGCGGGTTTCGATCCCTTTGTTCCAGGAGGGATAGCTTCCCATCACATCGCGGCAGGTATTTCGGGTATATTGGCTGGTTTATCCCACCCTAGTGTCCGTCCCCCCCAACGATCACACAAATCGTTACGCATGGGTAATGTTGAAACCGTTTCGTCCAGCAGCATTGCCGCCGCGTCCCTTGCAGCCTTTGTTGTTGCCGGAACCATGTGGTATGGCTCTGCGACCACTCCGGTAGAACCATTCGGCCCTACTCGTTATCAGTGGGACCAGGGGTTTTATCAGCAAGAAATAGATCGGAGGATCCGATCCGCCCGGGCTGGGAATCTAGGGTTGCCCGAAGCCCGGTCTAAGATCCCAGAGAAATTAGCTTCTCATGATTATACCGGCGGTAATCCGGCTAAGGGGGGGTCGTTTAGAGCGGGCGCGATGGATAGTGGAGACGGAACAGCTGCTAGTCGGTTGGGTCACGCGGTCTCTAAGGACAAGGAAGGACACGAGCCCTTTGTACGTCGTATGCCCACCTTTTCCGAAACATTCCCCGTAGTTTTGGTGGATGAGGAAGGAATTGCGAGAGCTGATGTTCCCTTTAGGAGGGCAGAATCCAAATATAGTGCTGAACAAGTGGGTGTAACTGTCGAGTTTTACGGCGGCGAACTCGGTGGGATTAGTTTCAGTGACCCCGCTACGGTAAAGAAATATGCCAGACGTGCTCAATTAGGCGAGATTTTCGAATTTGATCGCGCTACCTTAAAGTCTGACGGTGTCCCTCGCAGCAGCCCGAGGGGTTGGTTCACCTTCGGTCACGCTACATTCGCCCCCCTGTTCCTCTTTGGACACATCCGGCACGGCGCCAGAACCCTGTTTAGAGATGTTTTTGCCGGTACCGATTCCGATCCAGATGCTCAAGCTGAATCTGGAACATCCCAGAAATTGGGGGATCCTACTACGAGGAGACAAGTGGCATTATAAGATCAATTCGAGACACGGTAACTGCGGTACACTGCAGGCATCCTGCAAAGTAAGCTCGGTGCAGGTGTATCAGGCTGCATCTCCGAACGATACGAAAGCTGTTCCCCCGGCGCGTGCGATGCGACGCCGTTCTCGCGGTGGATAGCACGGAAGCTATCCTCATACCCACGCGCTGTACACAATAATAGGGCTTACGGAAGCACTGGTCTATACACTCCTGCTGGTGAGTACTTCGGGAATAATCTTTTCTGCCATATCTTTCCGGGATCCGCCTAGGATCCGGAGTGGGAAGTGATGGTTGATCCGGGCGGGCCGCCGGGCAGGTAACAGATCCTCCCCTGCCCACCGGTTCGCAGAAAGGTCGCTTAAATTAGTTAATCTCCATGCTCTCCGAAAGGATCTCTAAGATCTTCGGAAGGTGGTTGCCCGGAGGTGGTATACGGAGCGTAACCGGTGAAGCTCGCGGGTGAACGGGATATAGAGATGGCGACCGGAGTTGCGGTTTCCGTTGCAAGTTAATCCCGGGATGATTCACTTCCTTCCTCAGCATGATAGTGCACAAAGCCAATAAGTCCCAACGGATGTAACGAGTTTTACGGCTACACGGGCTAATGGTAAAACCAATCCCAGGATCGAACCGAGACGGACTGGTGTGGGAAATTTATTGAAACCCTCGAATCCGGAGTACGGCAGAGCGGCTCCCGGCTGGGGAACCGCACCCGTAATGGGTGTCGCGATGGCGCTACCCGCGGTCTTTCTAGCCATTATCTCGGAAACCTATAACCCTTCCGTCCCTGCGGATGGAGTCCCCGCGAGTTGGTGACAAGCGATGGATCCGAAAGGGGAGATCATCTTTCTTCTCATGCTCCCCAAAGGAATGTTTGGGTACTGAAGGATAATAGAATCCGAAATAAATAATTGGAGTGCCCGAAGGATAGTAGGTTTGCCCGGCGGTTGAACAGTATTCATCCAAGCGGGGACTCTCGGGTTGGCAGCCTGATCGTGCGGTTTCCCCATGATAGGATACTCGGAACACGGGTGCGCGGCTTGCCCACAATCATTGATGGTATGAAATCATTCGTCGTTCCCCCCCCCACAATAGGGTGATACCGCCTTGCCGGGTACTACTCGGGAAATAGCCGTTAGGGCCCGAAACGCAAGGTCTCTCGGAGCGTCTAGCAACGAGGGAATCAAAACCATGACTAGCTAGTTGCATATCTACCAAAGCCCCGTAGTTTTCCAGTCATCCGACTCCTTTATGCGGGAACAACGCGTCTGTTGGCCTATGCCGCGATCCACCCATCGCCATCACCGCATTTGCGCTCGAGGGACGCGGCTTCCTAGCAGCATATCCAATCGAGCTGGTGGCACCGCAGAAGCTTATTACCCATTGTGCCTCTTGGGGAGAGGGTCCACCGGAGCATGATAGAAATCCAAGGTTGGATATCCACCAGGTCGTTCACGAGATAATTTCTATCCCGAACCTATAGATAGACACGTCTGTGGGACCGCGGGAGTGGGAAAAAGATCGTCCAAGAAGCCAGTGATCCTTCGTAGGCCAACTCGGAGATAGGGCGGTTGATACTAGCATTGCTAGAAATGTCAAGCGAAGGGGCTGCTTCGTCGAATAGGTGATTCCAGGGGAACAAGTTGGTATTCAAGCGAATTAGTGTTCCAAGAGGGGCAGCCTCGCCAATTCAACGGGGGGCATCCGCTCGAGCCGTATGAAGGGAAATCACCATGCACGGCCCCGGGGGGGGGGTCGCTAAGGGGTAGTGCATCCATCTCGATAAAGTATACGATTGGTCCGAGGAGCGTTTGGAAGTTCAGGCGATTGCGGATGATATTACTAGCAAATATGTCCCGCCCCATGTCAATACATCCCACCGTTCAGGGGGAACTACCTCGACCCGCTCCTTGGTACAAGTAGCCACTGGTTTTGCCACGACTTTCTACCATCGTCCGACCGCCACAGAAGCTTCCGGCCCAGTTCGATACATGATGACTGAAGTCAGCTTCGGTTGGTTAATTCGATCAGTTCATCGATGGTCAGCAAGTACGATGGTTTTGATGATGATTCCGCATGTACTCCGCGTCTACCTTACGGGCGGATTTAAGAAACCCCGTGAATTAACCCGGGTTACGGGCGCGGTTCTAGCTGTACCAACCGTATCCCCTGGTGTGACCGGCTACCCTTCACCTTGGGACCAAATCGGTTACCGGGCCGTCAAAACCGTGACTGGTGTGCCCGAAGCTATCCCTGTCATAGGATCTCCCTTGGTTGAGTCACTACGCGGGAGTGTCAGTGCAGGTCAATCCACATTGACCCGTTTTCACAGTTCACACACCTTCGCATCACCTCCTCCCACCGCCGCATCCATGCTAATGCACTTCTCAATGATTCGTAAGCAAGGTATCTCGGGTCCTTTATAAGCGGACGACCCGTCATAACGCGATCGCCGATGATCGAAATGAATGCCCCACGGACGGAATCCCCTGCGATTCTCAATCGTTCCATCGCTATAGGTGCTTCCCCCGAACAACGAATAGCCCATAGATAAGGATCCGCTGCTTCGAAGTCCTTCGGGTACGGACCAGCAGGAAATGCTCGGCAACGGGTCCTCTCTAGATGGAGGATGGATCACGGGAGTGCGTGACCCGAGCCTTTCAATCGGCTTTGCGGATACTCTGTAAGACCCGCCACGTCAACATTCAGATATAGGGACGTGTTTCTACCCCGATCACGCCTTGATCTCCCCACTAGGGAGTGGAAACTCGGCGGGTGCACGAATTTCGTTGGCTTCGAAAAGAGAGTCGTCTCCACGATCAAATTGATATATCTGGACCTCGCGAGATCCAGCGTGCTAGATAGAATTATAGTCTTGCCGCTAGCGCACAAGGGTAAAGGCGTTTAGACGCGATAGAGAGGTGCATCTATTCCCTATGCACCTCCGACCAGACGACCACCAGTATCCGGAGCGAGAGGCGGATCTAAGGAAACAGTGAGGCCAAAGTATGAACGGGTGAAGACCAACCATGTTCCGAGGTCCGGGGATTCCCGGGAGCGACTGGTAAGAGATAAGACTGCCCATGAAGCGACACGCCTAATTGTCAAAGCCCACTCGGATCATGAGCATTTGGCTCCGTAGTAGGGTGATAAGGTTCCGGCCGCACCTGAAAGTTCGTGGATAGAAAGAAACATCGGGGATTACTCGATATTCCTTCCTTTCAGCGGGCGACGAGACAGTCATCTCATTATCCAGCCCTTGCTTGAGCCGGACGAGCGAAATTTCCCATGCCCGGTTCCGCGGGGGGACAAACGGATCAAACGTTTGCCTATCCCAATAACAAAGAAACCTGACTCGAGTGATCCTGTATCGAGAGCTAGACCGGCCAAAGGCATGGGGCACAATTATTACGGAGAACCCGCCCGGCCTAACGATCCCTCATATACCCCTCCAGTTGCAATCCCGGGCACCATCGCATGCATCACGGGTTTGGCGGTTTTGGAGCCATCCATGATTGGAGAACCCGCAAATCCATTTGCAACTCCCCTGGAAACACTGCCCGAACGGTATCTCCCTCCGGTACCCCAAACACTCCGTACAGCGCCTAATAAATCACTGGGAGTTCCTCCAATGGCTGCAGTGCCCGCGGGACCGTTAACGGTACCTTTCTTGGAAAACGTAAATAGATTCCAGAATCCGTCTCGGCGTCCAGTAGCTACAACAGTTTCTCCAATTGGTACTGCAGTGGCTCTTCGGTTGGGTATCGGGGCAGCCTTACCTATTGACCAACCTCCGACCCCAGGCCCAATCCAGGACTCATGATTATTACCAACTCCTACCATACCAACTCCTGCCCGACCGGCCGTCGATCTTTTGCCTGAGCCCCCCATGCATCTCTCGACCGGCCTTAGCACGAAGAAGGATATTATTCGACTTCCGCTTCGGCACGAAGGCCCTGCGTCTATCCGTCTGTCCGCCCAGATACATGTATATCTGCATGCATGTACGCGTGTGTGTGCGCATGTATATACATACGACGTATACATACCGGTCCCGTCACCCGTGATCGTAATACGAGTGAGTCGGGAGAATATCCTCGGTAATCGCGAAATGGATCGGAGCGGCCCCGGACAGTAGTGCGACCGATAGATTCTGGTCATTCTGCTCTTCCCTATTATGATTCGACACCCACCGCTGCACACTGCCTTCTGGGATTAGCGGGGCAGCATATCGTCGAGAAGGCGTCATTATTACCCATCAAGCCCTTGCTCGCGTTTCTCCTGCTCTCCGCATATCCGATTGACGGATCGAACGGGCCGATTGTTCGTCCGTCCGTCCGTCCGTCCGTCCGTCCGTCCGTCCTCTCAGCTTCGATCGGCTTCGCTCGATAGGAAACAACCTTGATTCCGAAGCGGGTGAATCGCGTGCATTGGCATCTTCAACGTATTCGATTACATAGTTGTCTACCGACACATAATCGTGGTGGGTGTAACCGCGGAGCCATCGCGCATTTCTGATCGATAGTAGTGGGAGAAAGGGTCGGCGCTGCGGCCGGCCGATGAGCATAGTAATATGATGTAGCGAATCATTTACTTATCACCCGCCTATCCAGTCGCCAAATATCTGCCCCACCGGTCAAGAGACATATGCAGTCGCTCGGACTTGACGGGTTTCCTACATGCACTTACTACCCTTTTCCGTAGATACTCTCGTCGAGACTATTGCGCGGAGAAGGACTGGAAAGGTTCACTGAGTTCCGAGAGGCTTCGTAAATCGCCTCTCTTGGGGCGAGACTTCCATTAGTCCGTATCTCAAGCAGAAGCATCTCCTTCATAATTCCCCCACCGTGGCTTTCGAGACGGTGTATACTATAATTCGCGTTTTGTACAGGCATGGATACGGCGTCCAGAGGAAAGCTTCCCTTTTGGAACTCCATCATGCTTCGTCCGCGATACCCGTAACCTCTTTCGATCCTCAATTCGGTGCTTAAATGAATCTTCCTTGTGATGGTAACTACATGTTGCGCGGGGCGAGTCACTTTAACGGAAGGTGGTGGCACGATGTCCCGAGCTACCACCTTCCTAGGTCCAATAATAGGGATGTGTGCCTCTTGCGCCGCGGAAAGATTGGTTGCGAGTACGATCTCTTTTAAATTCATCAAAATATCATGTACCGACTCCCGGACACCCGCAATCGTGGAATATTCATGGTTTATTCTTCCCGGGGGCCCCGCAAGAGTTACGCACGCTCCTTTCGATTCTCCAAGCGATGCTCTGCGCATGGCGATCCCTAAGGTATTGGCCTGGCCGACCCCGGGTGGGGGTGTGATGAAACGACTATAATAGGAACGCTCATTGCCGACTTCGGATTCAATGCACCTCCGGTACGCAGATCCCACGGGTAGCTGTACTTCGCCCGTGTCATCACCGCTCGCGGTTACGTCGTTCCCTCCTTTTCCCGGTCTATATGCATCTCCCTTTAGGGGGTCTACATCCATTGTGAGGCATAGGGGTTATATCACGTACAAGACCTAGCGCTACACCGCTTCCGCGAATAGCTCTCGGTGCTGTATCTCGTCCTGGGCCCGGACCTGTTATCACGACTTCGGCTCGTTTTATACCCTGATTAATCGACGTACGAATAGCATTTTCTGCTGCAGCCTGAGCAGCAAATGCTGTGCCCTTTTTGGCGCCTTTGGATCCGCAGGCCCCGGCGGGAAACCAAGGAACCACTTGTCCTCTTGCATCCGCGACGGTAGCAATGGTATTATTAAAACTTGCCCGAGTGTGGATAATTCCCTTAGGTATCCTTCTACGTTTGCTCTCACGCGTACTACCAATTTTTCTCGTAATTGATTTTCCTCTTCCTACTCACGTTCCCCCCTATGCGCGGGTGCGGGAGTGACTGTCAGAACGTAGATTCAGAGCGAGAATCGGCTCTTTTCTAGCACGGAAACGACATTTTCGCCCCTGTCGCTTAGCGGACCAGCAGAGGGGGAGGGGCGTTCAATAACTACTCCCTTCGTCGTTCCGGCGAAACCCCGCCTACCCGTTGGTTGGTTGGTTGGTTGGTAGGGTAACCCTGTCGAATCTACTCCCACATCCGCGTTCGTATCAGCGGTTCCCACCACCAACTAGTCGTTGTAAGTACCTTTCGCGCAGCGGGATAAACATAGATTTCAATCACCACACATAACACAACACCTCCCCCCCGATTCGCTTCTGCCGAGCATCCCGGTCCGTCATAGTTCCACCGGGGGTTGAAAGAATTGCCGTTCCCGTTCCACCCAGCGCTTCCGGTATATCTTTATAACCAGGGTATACCCTTAAGCCAGGTCTGCTTATGCGCCTACAGGTGGTTATGTGTGCTTTTCTTGCTCTTCCCCGGTACTTCAAAGTCAAAACCGGGAAACGGTTCGTGCCTTGCCGGTGCTCTCTGAGGTTACCCAAGAAACCTTCTTCCACAAGGACTCTTCCGATTTTAATAGTGGTACTTGTGGATGGTATCCGAACCGTCCTCGCCTTCCTCAGGCTAGCATTTCTGATGGCAGTTGTCATATCACCAATAGCGTCGTTGCCCGTGGAAGCAGATTTGTATCGATATAAACAGACATGTATGTTTATTGCTACTGGGAGGGATTTGCCTAAATTACGTGGTACCGGCCGAGTCCGTACGAAGTACGAATCTTTGTTTGTTATCTCACCCACTTCGGTTGAGCCTATACGGTCCGACTTAGTGGGTTCCGGAACCAATCGGGTCGAGATCTTCAATCCCATTCGATCCAAAGTGGTTCCATACCCTCCTCTGCCGGCACTGCTGGGTCAACAAGGCGGGCCCAAGCAGGGGGATTATCGCGACGACGATCCGCGCCGTAGCGGCCGCATTTAGGTTTCTTGCTCCCGCGACCGCCGCGGAACGTTGGTGGGGGATAGGGGGGGAGTTACACTGTATCAGCTTCCTCGTATCGCCGCAGCGCGGTACAAATTGTTGTTTCTCGTAACACTTCAGGGGCCAACGAAACTACTTTGGTAAAGCGGCACTCTCTTAGCTCCCGGGCGACCGGGCCAAAAACCCGAGTTCCCTTGGGATTCCCTCCCTTATCGATGGCGACCGCTGCATTGTCGTCGAATCGTATTGCCATCCCATTGTCGCGGTTCAGACCCTTTCGGGTACGTACGGTTACGGCCCTAACTATCTCTGACCCCTTGGGAGGCATGTTCGGTACTGCTTCTTTAGCCGCAGCTACGGTTACGTCACCAATACTCGCGTACCCGCGATTATTAGCCTTTAGGACTCGAGCGCGCATCGATTTCCTAGCTCCACTATTGTCCGCCACGTCCAAATAAGTTTGCGGTCGAATCATTTTCTATTTCAAGGATTACAATTCCCCTCGGCCAGTAGACAGAGATTTGCCTCATCAGCTTCTCCCCCATGCCCGTCCTGCGGGAGCTGGGATGCGGGGGAGGCGGTGACGTCGCTGCGGAGTTGGGTATGCCCGATGCTTTTATCCATCACACATTACTCTCGGGCGTACCTATTCGTTTGATATCGGGGCTCGTTGGTTGGACAGTCATTCGTTTCGCGTGTCTCGCGAGTCTGCTGGGGGTCGGGTGCAGGCGGGGGGGCATTCCTAATCCAGCTACTTTCGTAGCCGTTCTTGCAACCAAATCTGATACTCCATTCCTCCCGTTTTACGGGGGGGGCGGATCGCCGCCCAGTCCGGTCCATCTGATGACGTATCATTATTACACTCATCAATATTTGCGGACCCCTCCCCGAACCGAAACCCATACGTGTTCCCGCGGTTCCTGCTGCGGTGACGGGTGGTTTGCCGCGGAGGCGCATCATATCTACGCAGCGGGCGTAACTAACGAATGATTGCTCATCGCCCCCGCCTACCCGGAGGTTGCCGGGCGGATCCAAGCATCTAATGGCCTCTACCAAAACACACATGACTGCTGCCGGCCGTAGGCAAACGTTCCTCTAACTCCCCAAGGTAAGGTGCTGCTCACAAAACCTCTTTTCCGGGCGGCTCCGCAGTGGTCATCGATGACTCGACGCTGCTCTGTCGCTGCTCCGGGATCAAACGTGTAGGCTCACCTCTATTAGCGGGTAACAAGATGTTGCATGGAATGATTCGGCACCGAGGGAGTAGATACCATACCCTAAAGACGCACGAGTGAACTGGAATCGGATTGAACTAGGACTTGATGAGGGGGTGGTTCCAACCCAGCAAGGCGCTTCGCGTACCCTTCGGCATCTCGCCGGGTGCCGGGGCGACGCCTTGTTGCCGATCTCTCACTAGGACCCTTCGTCGAGTTCCCCCCGATCGGGCCATTCCGGGGACACGCCGCACATTTCTCCATATCCCTTGCGTTTCGCGTCGCCATCCCACCCACCCGACGGAGTAGCAGGTATGTCACTTCCCATCACTATTCCCCCGGCTCCCGGACCTCCGGCCGGGCCACTTCTTCCTCTGCAGCGAGCGGGACTCCCCGTTCCTTCTACCCCTTCGTCGGTATTCGTCGACTCAAGGCTTTTTCGTCGAGTAACGCTTTGTTATTTACATCGAGGAACTGCATGCTCCGTCCTCCTGAGGAGGAACTACTACCCCTTCTCAAAAGTACGTTGCACAAGGATACTCGGTTGCTCCTCCGACGGGGTCCTGTTAGTAACGGCGGTACGGCTCCTTATTTTATTCTACGAATAGAAATTGGTTTTCCTTGCAAAAGGAGCTTTTCCAGCAGCGGGGACCGAATCATGATCTATTTAATTATGACGGTGCAAGGTAGCGGCGAGCTGGGCTTCGCGGTGGGCGCAGAGTCATCGATTCCCCAAGGGGCTTAGGTTGAAAGTAAGCACGTCGACTCTTGTGAAACGATGCTGATTCTTCGTGGTGACGGAGGAAACCCGGTCCCGTATACCGCCCGAGCAGCCGCAGCGACTCGATCGGGGATTGCCCGCTCGTACCACCACAGGGGGGGGGCGATTCAACACCTTTCGATGCTTCATCGATAATCATTCATGCTGTTCATCGCGAGGCTCCCGCATCCCCTACCTAATCCTTCAAAATCCAGACTTTTGTCCCCAGTACTCCGTAAACGGTTTGAGCTGGGTAATAACAATAATCAATTTTGGCCCGTAGGGTCTGCAGAGGCACTCTGCCTTCCCTAGCCCATTCGACACGAGCAATTTCAGCTCCATTTAAACGTCCCGCAATCTGTATTTTAATACCCTTCCGGCCGTTCCTCTTCGCTAGCCCAATAGCTCTTTTTACAGTTCGTCTGAATGCGACTCTGTTCCTCAGTTGCAAGGCTATGTACTTTGCGAGTATATTTGGTTCCCCATAAGGTTCCGGTATTTCTACCAGAGCGATACGAACTCTCCCGACCCGACTATCTGACGACAGATCTTTTTGCACACCCATTTTCAATTGCTCAATTCCCCGACTATAGCTCCTGATCAGCGCGGCCGGGGACCCCGCGTGTATCTCCACCAGAAGTGAGTCGGTTTTCCTCTTAATTCTGACACGTCCAATCCCCTCCGCGCCGCCATCCTTCTTCCTGGAACCGGCGGAACTCGCGTCCCGTCCGCGCGCGTAAGCGTCAGTACAATCACGTACTTGTTTATCCTCCCAGACGTGCCGGGAATGAATCTTCGGTCGTGCGGACCAATCGGGATGATAATCTTTGGTTATGCCAAGCCGGAACCCAAGCGGGTTAGTCTTACGTCCCGTGCGCTCCCTCCCCGATCGGACTACTAACACCGTATCGTCCGATTTCCCTCATTGATACGTCTTTGCTACGCATGTTTGTGTCTCACTACGATAGTCACGTGGCAGGTATGCTTACGAATCGGATAGGCTCGTCCCTGTGCCCGGGGCCGGAGCCTTTTATAAGAAGTTCCCTTACTCGTTTCAGCTCCGCCTACGAACAGTTCGGCTTTGCTCAGGCCCGACCGACTAGCATTCGCAGCTGCTGAGGGTACCGATCGTAGAACGGGATCGCATGCCCGATAAGGCATAGATTCCAGTATCATAGGTGCTTGTTCATACGGACGATAACGAATCTGATCAACCACCCTATGCGTCTTGCCGGCGGATATACCGATACACCTAGCTAGGGCTCGAACTCCGGGGCTCGACGACTCATTTTTCATTACGAGTTACCTCCTCTTCACTTGTGAAACTAACGACGGGATTTTTTATCGCTTCCCGCGTGTCCCCGAAAGGTTCGAGTGGGCGCAAATTCGCCTAGTCTGTGACCTACCATGCGGTCCGCCACGTAGATTGGTAGGTGCTCCCGTCCATTGTGAACAGCGATTGTATGGCCAATCGTGGTAGGCACAATGGCGGATGCACGGGACCAAGTGATTACCACCTTCCCTCCACCCCCCGCGCCAAGGCTTTCGATTCTCTCCGGCGAGCGATCGGCTACAAAAGGACCTTTTCTTTGTGAACGCGCCGTTTCGAACCACCCCTCGCTTATCTCCTTTCCCGGCGGCTCGCTCTACGACGATGAAGGATATAGTTATCGCTATATCGGTTCATCTTACGACTCCTTTTACCGAGTGCGGCGCGGCCCCAGGGAGTCAGGGGCTTTTTCCTACCAATCGGAGCCCTGCCTTCACCACCCCCGTGCGGATGATCTACGGGGTTCATAACCACTCCCCGGACTCGGGGCCGGCTACCGAGCCAGCGTTTGGACCCAGCTTTACCTAAAGTTCGATTTCTGAAATCGACACTGCCCACCTGCCCCGCGGCTGCTGGACAGTTTTGAGGTATTGAGCGAACCTCTCCAGGTGGTGATCTCGATGTAGCCAATTGACCTCCCTTTGCGATTAGCTTTGCTGGAGTACCTGCCGCCCTGGCTAATTGGCCCCCCCTTCCAGGTGCCACCTCGATGCCATGCATCACTGTGCCTAAAGGCATATGGGTCGAAGCAAACCGTCTCTATCCGTGCGATGGGGGGACGAGGATCCTTTCCTGAACCGTACGAGCCCCTCTCGAGGCATGCAGCTCTATAGATGCATGGAATCCTATTTGCTCAAGCAACGGAATAGATTTGGCTCATTTAGCCAGCGGGAATGAGGTACCGAAGATTATTCATCCCCCGCTCGCTACATCCTTAGTCCACTCTGGCACCATCTGGCCCGGTTCGATGTGCGGCGTCAAAACGACTGACTTTAGTAAATTGCATTCGCATGTCTCTACGTACCGAACAGCTTAGGAGGCATATCTAACAATTGTTTTTCCGGCAGCACGTGCCGCTGCCGTTATCTAGCTTCGGAATCGCCCTTGACCGCCGAACCGAATGTAAATAAATAAATTGTCGAATCGCCGCCGGGTTTTCATAAACAAAACCGCCGGCCCCGCGCGCGCTTCGATTGGTACGGCTTCTTTCTCCATATTGTCTTACCCCTTGGGCCAGCGACGAATGCATGGCCTCATCACCTGCTATCGCCCCCCTTCGGTCTACCTACGGCGTTACTCCATCGAACGTGGAGCAATTGAATTAGTTATGGATTTATGGGTCATGCTTGGAACCCGATCGGTAATTCCCGACGACGCAAATTACCAATTCAAACCGCACTCGGGGGTAAGGCATTTCCCACTGTAGCAAGGGCGTTCGGACCGGCCGAAGTAGCGTCTCCAATCCGGATTCCCTCGGGATGCGAAATATAACCTTTATCCCCGTCTTCGTGATGCACGGGACTTATATACGCATTGCGGTTAGGATCGTATTCCACGGTGACGACCCTTCCGGATACACTCCTTTTGCCCCGCCGAGAATCGATGCGACGATACAGACGTTTGTGACCACCCCCTCTGTGCCGGCTAGTCACGATTCCGCGGCTGTTACGTCCCCTCCGGGAGGTGAAACCGGAGGTTAATCTTCGGAGGTCGGGTCTAACTGTATTTCTAGAATCTAACACGGATCGATTGCGCGTGCCGGGGGTACAGGCTTTATACAAACGGATGGCCATACTAGTAAAATACGTACTACGTTGCATTGCATTATAAGGTCATTCTATTTGCCTGGAAACAATGGAATGGAATGATCGGGTTGAAGCGTCGCAACCGTTCGTTTGCGGCGAACCCGGCGCTTCGCTATGGAGCCTTTAGATCTTTTCCTGCCGGCGGGAAGCCGGTGGCTGTTAATTGCGACCACCTTTACGCGGGAAAACTGTTCGACCCAGCGTTTCATTTCAGTCTTACTCAAACCCGGCTCGGCATTGGAACTATATTGTTTCCTTTCCGGCAAACGAATGGCCTTGTCCGTGGGTACCGAGCTCTCCACTCCCCCCGTGATTCACCACTCCCCTTGAACCTCAGTTACTGAGTCCTCGTTTCGCCAGTACCGGGTACCTGCACCTCCACCCCTTGGAGATAATCGTAACGGGTTCCGCGGGTATCGCGTAGCTCCCGATCCAGCCGTCGAATGACGGGCAAGTTCATAAATCTATTTTCGTATAAATAAAGAGCTCTGTCCGGCTGCCGCCCCCTGTCGTCGATAGCCCAGCGGAACCGCGGAGGGAATGATATCATTTTCTGTTCTGCGTCGCAACCCCGCCGAAACAGTGCGTGCAGTCGGTTGGGGTTACGGATCGCTCGGCGAATGAACGTATTAATCTATATAACTTCGCGCCGATTAAATGCTTCAATATTGATGTAACCCCATGTCCCTACCCCCCCCCCCCCCAGCAACAGGAAATACGTGACAATTGATACGGGGGAAACAAACTAACGGGTTCGTATAAGCTTACCCGTGCCATGGTTACGCACTCATCACCGACCAGATGGGAATCAATGATACACGATGTCATGGATTGGAGTTGGTGGCCCCCACCCATGCTTAGTTTCGCCAGCAGCCAGCGCGGTGCGCGCTATTTAACTGGGACAATCAATCCCGCCGATGACCCACGCGCCGTGGGGGTACGCCATGCTGCGCACCGAACCGTATCCGATCGACTGATATGGGTTTCCGCCGGAAGATGATAGCAGCGTTCGTCTCTCCCACTCCACCGCCATTCCTCGCGTGGCTCCGCCATGTGGCCGCCGGGTGCGATGGCTGGTTCTTCTTCTTCTTCTTCGACGAAAGAAGGTGGTATCGCATTGATCCGTAGGAGATCATGTAAGGTTATTAACCTCTCATGCAATGGGAATGGCGAAGACTGATCGGATGGGGACAGGTGATCGCCCTCCACGGATGTATGGGTTTACTGGGGCTAATGCAATGATCATGACCAAATAGGATAAGATCGGGCACCCTTGCCCCCGCAGGACTCGGGGGGGGCGCGGCCCGCTCCGAAAATGGAGGTTCTAGGAATCGAAGTGATCCGTCTAGGGAATAAAGTGGTTCCAACCGACGACATAAAACCATCCGGATCCGGTGTCGCCGGCCGAACCCCCGCGCCGCGGCTTGAATTACTGGTGGTAACTGCCAGGAGGCGGGGTTTCCAATAAGGATTACTCAGTCGAAAATGAAATTTCATTCCGTTCCGTACGCCGCATATAGTGCGGGAGGCGGCTCCTGAAGCGGGGTTCGAGCCACTAAGTGGTTGAGATGGCGGCGAGCGGCGGCTAGTCCCCCGATTGTTTAGGCAGTTCCTGCTCACCAGCA